GAATGGCTGAAGCTAATAGAGCTTTTGCTCATTTTCGTTGATTTTTTCTAAGAATAAAAAAAATGTATTTTCTTGGAAAATAAAAAAAAGAATATACATAACTTTTTTAAAAAAAAATTAATATTTTGTAAATAAGTTATTAGTAAAAATTATAGAAATTTTTACTAATAACTTATTTACAAAATATAAAAATACTAGAATTTTTTTACATATCGAGAAAATTTTTATGGACTTAGAATTCGATTTTTCTTTTTTTTATGCAAGTACTATTTTGCCTGAATGCATTCTTATTTTTTCCTTAATAATTATTTTAATATTAGATTTAATTTTAGAAATAAAAAATAAATCTTTATTATTTTATATTTCTTTATTAAGTTTATCATTAAGTATTATTGTTTTATTTTTCCAATTACAAAAAGAACCCACTATTAGTTTTTCAGGTAATTTTCAAGATGATAACTTTAATAGAATATTTCAAATTTTTCTAGCTTTATGTTCAATATTATGTATTCCTTTATCTATTGATTTTATTGAATGTACAAAATTATCAATAACAGAATTTCTTATTTTCATATTAACAGCAACTATAGGAGGAATGTTTTTATGTGGCGCTAACGATCTAATTACTATTTTCGTATCTCTAGAATGTTTAAGTTTATGTTCATATTTATTATCTGGTTATACTAAAAAAGACGTTCGATCTAACGAAGCTGTTATGAAATATTTACTTATAGGTGGAACAAGTTCGTCTATTTTAATCTATGGTTTTTCTTGGTTATATGGCTTATCAGCAGGAGAATTTCAACTTCAAAAAATAGCGAATGGACTTATAAATACAGAAATGTATAATTCTTCAGGAACTTTACTTGGACTTATATTTATTATTGCAGGAATTGGATTTAAACTTTCTTTAGTACCTTTTCATCAATGGACTCCCGATGTATATGAAGGAGTGTGATTCGTTTTCTATAAATAAAAAAACATAATTTTTTATTGTGTTTACAATATTTATAAATATTTTCTAGGCATGCAAAATAACAAAAAATTATTATTTTCACTCAAAATAAAACATAACTTTTATTAAATTAAAAATTTTTTAATAAATTTAAATTAAATCTAAAATAAAACAAAGTTAAAATAATAAAAAAAAATAAGTTGATTATTAGGGGTAATTTGGAAAAAAATGGTATAAATAAAATAAATTAAAATTTTTAAGTATTTAAAAATATTATTCAATAATCTTTTTTCCTTCAAGGATTATAAGTGTAGTATACATACCCATTTGAAAAAAAGCCCTAAAATAAAAAATTCATGACTATTAAAACGAAAAAATTTAGACTTTTTTTATTCAATAACAAAAATAATTGAAATTTTGAGATTAAAAAAAATAACTAAAACAGGATTCCTCGTAAAGTTTAATTTTAATAAAATTATAATATTTAATTTTCAATTTTTTATATGCATACACGAGGAAAGTAATATAAATTTAGACTATTACTTAGGAGCTGTGTGAAATAAAAATTTCATGCACAGTTTTGAATGAGAGAAAAGAATGAGTAATCTTCGTTTCGATTCTAACTCCCCTACCCCAGTCGTTGCTTTTCTTTCGGTTGCTTCAAAAATAGCAGGTTTAGCTTTATTAGTTCGTCTTTTGAATATTGTTTTTCCTTTTCTTTTTAACCAATGGCATTTTATTCTAGAAATATTAGCTATTTGTAGTATGATATTAGGTAATTTAGTAGCTATTACTCAAACAAGTATGAAACGTATGCTTGCATATTCTTCAATAAGTCAAATTGGGTATTTAATGATTGGAATAATTATTGGGGATTTTAATGGATATACAAGTATGATAGTTTATTTACTATTTTATATATTTATGAATTTAGGAACTTTTGCTTGTATTATATTATTTGGATCACGTACAGGAACAGATAATATTCGAGATTATAGTGGATTAATTTTAAAAGATCCTTTATTAGCATTTTCTCTTGCTTTATGTTTATTGTCTTTAGGAGGTATCCCCCCATTATCCGGTTTTTTTGGAAAACTTTATTTATTTTGGTGTGCATGGAAAGATGGATTATATTTTCTAGTTTTTATAGGGCTTTTCACAAGTATTATTTCTATATATTATTATTTAAAAATAGTTAAATTATTAATTACTGCAGAAAATAAAGAAATGACTTCTTATATACAAACATATACTGGATTTTCTTTTTCCATCTTTTACAAAAATTCAATTGAAATTAGTATAATTATTTGTGTAATTGCTTCTATGTTTTTAGGAATATTTATGAATCCCATTATTAACCTACTCCAAACTAATTTGAATTTAAATAGTTTTACATATACTTAATATTTTTTTTATTATTAAATATTTTTATTCTATTAGTAAAAATTTTAATTTGTTTTTTTAATTATGCTATACATATAGCATAATTAAAAAAACAAATTAAAATTAGATTTTTTATTTTTACTATTATATAATAATTAATTAAATATAAAAAATTTTTTCTCACAAGCCTTGATGGTGAAATGGTAGACACATAAGACTCAAAATCTTATGCTTTAGAGCGTGGAGGTTCGAGTCCTCTTCAAGGCAGTATTTTTTTAATAATAAAAAAAATAATCTTATGTTATACTATTTATTTGATATCGATGATTTTATTAAACTCAAAAGAAAATAATATTTATTTTATTTAAAATATTTTTATTAATATTATTAATCTAATAATTATACTGATATAAAAAAAATATAAAAAATTACAAATAAAAATCAGATGATATTTTTTAGTATTGTGAACTAAACACTAATATAATAAACATATGGAAGTAAACATTCTTGCATTTATTGCTACTGCATTGTTCATTTTAATCCCTACAGCTTTTTTATTAATTCTTTATGTACAAACCGTTAGTCAGGGTAACTAATAAGAATTTTTTTTCAATTATTAAGAATCTTGTATTTATCAAATAATATTGTATTTTTATTTAAATATTTAGTTTTTTACAATATTAAAATTTAAGTTAAAAAAACTAAAAAAATTATATATAATTTTTTTAGTTTTTTTAATTTCATTTATTTATTATTATATGATTCATATAGAATTAGGTCCTAGCACTATAGTAGGAATAGGACTGATTATAGTAGGTATACTTTTATATGCCCTTCGAATAAGGGAACTTAATGTATCTAGAGGTGTGATTTAGAATGTACTTAAATAAATTCTAAAATTTCAATTTATTTATTAATAATAATAAATAGAAAACTTGAAAAAAAATTTTTAATTTATCTAAAAAAAAATCTATGGTTAAAATTTAACTTATTTTTCTAACATTCCGCAAACATATTTAAATCTTAAAATTAAAATGGAATTATAATTATATAAAAAGGTCTGTTACATATTATATAGAGTTTTTATTTAATTACTTTTTTGTTTCTCTAGAAATAAAATAATTTAATCCACGAAATAGTAAATGAACCTAAAGATATTATTAAAATATTTGTAACATTAATTAAACAAATATTTTTCTTAATTAACTAAGTACGAATAAAATAAACCTGTTTTTTTAAATAGGTAAAAGACAATCCAAAAAGTTTCTGTTTAAAATTATTTTTTTACACTTACATACTTACTTGGATTTAGAGTATTTAAAATTTAAAATTTTTTTATTTTAATGCTTAAGCCATAAAGAAATTAACATATCATCTATGGTTTTTAGAGAGGTGCATTTTATTAAAAAAAACATTAACCTATCTCAATATTATGATTCTTTTTTTTCATCTATTGGCTTATTATGTGGAGGAATTCTTATTTTTCAAGGTTGGCGCTTAGATCCAATTCTTTTATTATCACAAATACTTTTAAGTGGAACAGCTATTTTTTTTATAGCAGAAAGTTCATATTTACGTAATAATAAGATTAATTTTACAATTTTTTCTGAAAAAAAAAATAATCCCTTTATTTTAAAAAAAAAAAATTTAAAAGAAAATACAACTTATAAAAAAATAAAATTAAGAAGAAAATTTTCTAAAGGATGGGAAAAAATTGATTATACTTTTTTTATTTCTTATACAATTAAAATAGTATAATCTAGTTAGTTTAATATTTTTTATTTTTAATATTAAAAATAAAAAATATTAAACTAATTCATTTTTCAATCGGATTTTTTAATTTATTTTATTTTCTCCCCAAACTAAAAGTAAAAAAAAATACGAAAATTATTCTTATAACACCCAAAATAATATTAATTACTATATATATTTTTATTAATGTTAAATCTAAATTTCTATTTAATTAAAAAATATTCATTTATTTTTTACAATATTTTTAATCTCAATTTATATCTCTACCTTATAAATATATATATATATTTATTTCTATTAATTATTATCCTTTTATAATAACACTTGCTTTTTTTTATCATTTGATTTATTCTTAATATTAGGGTTGTCTATTAATGATAGATTTAAATAGAAAAGAAAGTAATAGACTATATCAAAATATAGAGCAAGACCATTTTTTATTTAAATATGACATAATAGATAATCCAAATCTTTTTTATATTTTGTTTATATTATTATTAAGGCGACACCCAGATTCGAACTGGGGATAGAAGATTTGCAGTCCTCTGCCTTACCGCTTGGCCATATCGCCCTTTTCTCCAAATAAAAGTTTTGGTAGAAATTGTATAATTTTTTTTTTTAATTACTATAATTTTTTAGTTTATTAATAATAAACTATATTATTATAAAACTTAATTAATTTTTAATCAAGTATCTTTTTTTTTAGATTTTAGATAAAAAATATTTAACATGATGAAAAATTATAAGAAAATAAAAAAGTTTAACAAAAATATTTTTTTTATGCAATTGGATATAAAATAAAAATAATTAGATTTGTTATTATGAAATAAACTCTAACACTATTTTAGAGGAAGAAAAAACTACGGAAATTTTTGTACTCCCTGAATTTGGAAAAATACAATTTGAAGGATTTCATCGTTTTATTTATAAAGGTTTAATTGAAGAACTTAGTTATTTTCCTAAAATTAAAGATGCAGATCATGAATTTGAATTCCGATTATTAGATAAAGAATACAAATTAGCAGAACCTTTAATAAAAGAAAGAGATGCTGTATATCAATCAAATACATATTCCTCAGATTTATATGTACCAACTCAATTAGCTCAAAAAAGAAAAACACAAAAACAAACTGTATTTATTGGAAGTATTCCTTTAATGAATTCTCAAGGTACCTTTGTAGTTAATGGTGTTGCAAGAGTAATTATTAATCAAATCTTAAGAAGTCCAGGTATTTACTATAATTCAGAGCTAGATCATAACGGAATTTCTATATATACAAGTACAATTATTTCCGATTGGGGAGGAAGGTTAAAATTAGAAATTGATAGCAAAACGAGAATTTGGGCTCGTATAAGTAAAAAACGAAAAGTTTCTATTTTAGTTTTATTACTAGCCATGGGTCTAACCATAAAACAGGTGTTGGATAGTGTTTGTTCTCCAAAAATTTTTTTAGACGTCCTAAAGAAAAAAAAAAGAAAAGAACAACCTCAATCTACTGAGGATGCTATAGTAGAGCTTTATAAACAATTATATTGTATAGGCGGAGATATTGTATTTTCGGAATCTATACGTAAAGAATTACAAAAAAAATTTTTTCAGCAAAGATGTGAATTAGGAAAAATTGGTCGATTAAATTTGAATAAAAAACTTAATCTTAACATACCTGAAAATGAATATTTTTTATTACCACAAGATATTTTAGCTGCTATAGATTATTTGATAAAAATAAAGTTTGATATTGGCACACTAGATGATATAGACCATTTAAAAAATCGTCGTATTCGCTCCGTAGCAGATTTATTACAAGATCAATTAAAATTGGCATTAACACGTTTGGAAAATTCAGTACGACAAATTCTACGTGGAGCAACTAAGCGAAAACGTTTACCTAGTCCTAAAAGTTTAATTACTCCAATTCCATTAATAGCTACTTTTAAAGAATTTTTCGGATCACATCCTCTATCCCAATTTCTAGATCAAACTAATCCATTGACAGAAATAGTTCATAAACGAAGATTAAGCTCTTTAGGTCCTGGGGGATTAACACGACGAACAGCTAGTTTTCAAGTACGAGATATTCATTTTAGTCATTATGGACGTATTTGTCCTATCGAAACATCTGAAGGTATGAATGCCGGACTTATTGCATCATTAGCAATTCATGCAAAAGTCAATAATTGGGGATCTCTAGAAAGTCCTTTTTATAAAATATCTAAAATTTCCAAAGAAGAAAAAATTATTTATTTATCTGCCGGAGAAGACGAATATTATCGAATAGCTACCGGAAATTGTTTGGCTTTAGATCAAGATACACAAAAAATACAAATAACTCCAGCTCGATATCGACAAGAATTTTTAGCTATTGCTTGGGAACAAATACATCTTCGAAGTATTTATCCTTTACAATATTTTTCTGTTGGCGCTTCTTTAATTCCTTTTTTAGAACATAATGATGCAAATCGTGCTTTAATGGGATCTAATATGCAACGTCAGGCGGTTCCACTTATAAAACTTGAAAAATGTATTGTAGGAACAGGTTTAGAAAGTCAAGCAGCTCTTGATTCTGGAAGTGTTGTTATTGCAAAACAAAGTGGAAAGATTTTATATACTGATAGTAAAAAAATAAATTTGATTGATATTAATAAAAAAACAACAACTACATTTTTAACAATATATCAGCGCTCAAATAATAGTACTTGTATGCATCAAAAGATACAAGTTACTCGACAAGATTTTTTGAAAAAAGGACAAATTTTAGCAGATGGTGCAGCAACTTTAAAAGGAGAATTAGCTTTAGGAAAAAATATTTTAGTAGCATATATGCCATGGGAAGGATATAATTTTGAAGACGCAATACTTATTAACGAACGTCTAATATATGAAGATATTTATACATCAATTCATATTGAAAGATATGAAATTAAATCTCGCACTACGAGTCAAGGCCCTGAAAAATTTACTAAAGAAATACCTCATTTAGAAAATAGTGTACTGCGTCATTTAGATAAAAATGGGCTTGTATTATTAGGATCATGGGTAGAAACAGGAGATGTTTTAGTAGGAAAATTAACACCTCAGGAAGCAGAAGAATCATTACGTGCTCCAGAAGGAAAATTATTACAAGCTATATTTGGTATTCAAGTAGCTACTGCAAAAGAAACTTGCCTTAAAGTTCCTTCAGGCGGAAAAGGACGAGTTATTGATGTACGATGGATTTCTAAAAAAGAAAATTCTAGTAATTACGAAAAAATAATACATGTTTATATAGCACAGAAGCGCAAAATACAGGTAGGGGATAAAGTAGCTGGAAGACATGGTAATAAAGGTATTATTTCAAAAATTTTACCTAGACAAGATATGCCATATTTACAAGATGGTACACCAGTTGATATGGTATTAAGTCCCTTAGGAGTACCTTCGCGAATGAATGTAGGACAAATTTTTGAATGCTTACTTGGTTTAGCAGGACATTTCTTAAACAAACATTATCGAATAACCCCTTTTGATGAAAGATATGAACGAGAAGCTTCGAGAAAATTAGTGTTTTCAGAACTTTATGAAGCAAGTACGAAAACAGGAAACCCTTGGTTATTTGAAACTGAAAATCCTGGAAAAAGTTGTTTAATAGATGGAAGAACTGGAGAAATATTTGAACAGTCTGTTACAGTAGGAAAAGCTTATATGCTAAAATTGATTCATCAAGTTGACGATAAAATTCACGCACGCTCTAGTGGACCTTATGCACTTGTTACTCAACAACCTCTTAGAGGAAGATCCAGACGTGGGGGACAAAGAGTAGGAGAAATGGAAGTCTGGGCTTTAGAAGGATTTGGTGTTGCTTATATTTTACAAGAAATGCTTACTATTAAATCTGATCATATACATGCTCGCTATGAAGTGCTTGGTGCTATTATCACGGGAGAGCCAATACCTAAACCTAGCACTGCTCCAGAATCCTTTCGATTACTTGTTCGAGAATTACGATCTTTATCGTTAGAATTGGATCATTCCGTTATATTTGAAAAAAACTTAAATATAAATTTTAAAGACGTTTAATAGAAAAAATAAATTTAAATTTTATGATTCATCGAGAAAAATATCAACATCTTCGAATTCGATTAGCTTCTTCTGAACAAATACGCAGTTGGGCTGAAAGAATTTTACCTAATGGAGAACTTGTCGGGCAAGTAACAAAACCATATACTTTACATTATAAAACACATAAACCTGAAAAAGATGGATTATTTTGTGAACGTATTTTTGGTCCTATTAAAAGTGGACTTTGCGCCTGTGGAAAATATCAAACAATTGAGAAATATGCAAAATTTTGTGAACAATGTGGCGTTGAATTTATTGAATCGCGTGTTCGCAGATATCGAATGGGCTACATTAAATTAGCTTGTTCCGTAACACATGTATGGTATTTAAAGCGCTTACCTAGTTATATTGCAAATCTTTTAGCTAAACCTCTTAAAGAATTAGAAAGTCTAGTATATTGCGATGTGTGACTTGTTTATTAAACTTAATTATACAGATTTACTTAAAACTGTTATCCTATTTTATTTATTATAAGGATATCGCTAGTTTTGATATGTTTCTTAAAAAAAGTAACATAAAACTCAAAAAAAAAAAAAATTTTTAAAGTACTTGATCTAGGGTTTCTATCTACATATATATAAATATATAAATATTTATTACTTTTATGTATTTTATATACATATTTTTCTTCGTTATTTAGAGATTTCGTAAAAAAATAAAATTTAGTAAAAAAAAGTTATTACTATATTTATTTATAATGGATATTGCAGTTTATTCATCGTATATATACGCTAAATAATATTATACCCATCGAAATAGAACGAAAACCTAAAGGATCATCAAAATAGATATATATAAACAAGATAATTTCTTATTAATTTTAAAAACATTGGAGGTATTTTTGTAAAAAAATATATCATTTAAAGAAAGTAAGATTACTCAAAAATAAAAATTTAATTAAAAATTCTAATAGAACTTGAGTAATAAATAGTAATAAATTAATAAATAGTAATAAATTAATAATAAATTATTAATTATAAAAAGGTTATAAATATCTATATATTATTATTAATATATTAAAACAAATAAGTATATATAGGATTTATATTTCTATTATAATAACACTAGAAATTTTATTATTATTAAACTAAAATTTAATGCTATTTGAGCCGGATGAAAAAAAAATTTCATGTCCGATTCTCAGGGGGGGAATTAGAAGAGAGAAAAAAAAACCTATCCCAATCTTTTTCTTGCTAGACCCATCTTAAAAAAACCTACTTTATTAAAATTACGAGGTTTATTTAAATATGAAGATCAATCTTGGAGAGAAATATTTCCTCGTTTTTTTTCTTCACGTGGATTTGAAGCATTTCAGATTAGAGAAATAGCTACTGGGGGTGATGCTATTAAAAAACAATTAAGTAATATAGATCTCCAAATAGTTGTAGATTATGCATATTTAGAATGGAAAGAATTAGTGGAACAAAAGTCTACAGGAAATGAATGGGAAGATCGAAAAATTCAAAGAAGAAAAGATCTTTTAGTGAGACGTATAAAATTAGCAAAACAATTCCTTCAAACGGATATAAAACCAGAGTGGATGGTTTTATCTTTTTTACCAGTTCTTCCACCTGAATTACGGCCTATGATTGAATTAGGCGAAGGCGAATTAATTACTTCTGATCTAAATGAACTATATCGAAGAGTTATTTATCGAAATAATACTCTCATTGATTTTTCGGCTAGAAGCGGCTCTACACCAGGAGGTTTAGTTGTTTGCCAAACCAGATTAGTACAAGAAGCGGTAGATGCACTTATTGATAATGGTATTCGTGGACAACCTATGAAAGATGGTCATAATAGACCTTATAAATCTTTTTCCGACGTTATTGAAGGAAAAGAAGGACGCTTTCGTGAAAATTTACTCGGAAAACGAGTTGATTATTCAGGACGATCTGTTATTATAGTTGGTCCGTCCCTTCCATTACATCAATGTGGATTACCACGGGAAATGGCAATAGAATTATTTCAAGCTTTTGTTATTCGGGGTTTAATTGGACAACATCTTGCTCCTAATCTAAGAGCAGCTAAAAGTATGATTCAAAATAAAGAGTCTATTATATGGAAAGTACTTCAAGAAATTATGCAAGGACATCCTATCTTATTAAATCGAGCACCTACTTTACATAGATTAGGCATACAAGCATTTCAACCTATTTTAATCAAAGGTCGTGCTATTCGTTTACATCCATTAGTCTGCGGGGGTTTTAATGCGGATTTCGACGGAGATCAAATGGCTGTTCATATACCATTATCTCTAGAAGCTCAGGCTGAAGCACGATTACTTATGTTTTCTCACACAAACCTTTTGTCTCCTGCCACAGGAGATCCTGTTTCTGTACCAAGTCAAGATATGCTTCTCGGACTTTATATATTAACAATTGAAAATTATCAAGGTATTTATGGCAACAAAAATCATCCTTATAAACATAATAATAAAATTATTTTAAAGAAAACACCTTATTTTTATAGTTATGATGATGTAATGAAAGCTCAAAAACAACAAAAAATTAAATTACACAGTCCTTTATGGCTTCGATGGGAAACAGAATTACGAATAATTACATCAATAAATCGTGAAAAGCCTATTGAAATTCAATATAACTCTTCTGGTACTTTTTCTAAAATATATGAACATTACCAACTTAAAAAAAATAAAAAAGAACAAATTATTAATTTTTATATTTGCACAACCGTTGGTCGTGTTATATTTAATCAACAAATAGAAGAAGCTATTCAAGGTACTTTAAAAGCTTCGCGGTTTCGAGATAAATCTTTACCAGCAATAATTATATAATATTCATTTTTTTCTACAGATAGAAATTAAAAAAAGTCAGATAAATGGCTTGAATCTATTGGTATATCCTGTTTATGACAATAAAGAGGTTTTTTATTATGGCAGAACTAGCCAAAATGCTCTTCTATAATAAAGTGATGGATAGAACTGCCATAAAACAGTTTATCAGCAGATTAATTGCTCACTTTGGTATTACATATACAACACATATTCTAGATCAACTTAAAAATCTAGGCTTTAAACAGGCCACTCAAGCCGCAATTTCGTTAGGAATTGATGATCTTTTAACAGCACCTTCAAAAAGTTGGTTGATCCAAGATGCAGAACAACAAGGTTATACTTCTGAAAAAAATTATCGTTATGGAAACGTTCATGCAGTAGAAAAATTACGCCAATTGATTGAAACATGGTATGCAACAAGTGAATATTTAAAACAAGAAATGAATCCTAATTTTCGAATGACAGATCCATTAAATCCAGTACATATGATGTCTTTTTCCGGAGCTCGAGGAAGTACATCACAAGTTCATCAGTTAGTAGGTATGCGAGGTTTAATGTCAGACCCTCAAGGTCAAATTATTGATTTACCTATTCAAAGTAATTTTCGTGAAGGATTATCATTAACAGAATATATTATTTCTTGCTATGGCGCTCGTAAAGGAGTCGTTGATACGGCAGTACGAACATCAGATGCTGGATATCTTACACGTAGATTAGTTGAAGTAGTTCAGCATATTGTAGTGCGAAAAGTAGATTGTGGTACTTTTCAAGGTATTTTTGTAACTCCTTGGCGCGATACTTATAAAAAAAATAATAATCAACAAAAATTAATTGGTCGTATATTAGCAGAAAATATATATATAAATCAAAGATGTATTGCTATTCGTAATCAAGATATTACAATTGATCTGGCTCTTTCGTTAGTATCTATTAAAAAAAAATCAATTTTTATACGTTCTCCTTTAACTTGTAAAAGTATGTTATGGATTTGTCAATTATGCTATGGGTGGAGTCTTACTCACGGTAATTTGATAGAATTAGGCGAAGCTGTAGGCATTATTGCGGGACAATCAATCGGAGAACCAGGTACTCAGTTAACATTAAGAACGTTTCATACTGGTGGAGTTTTTACAGGTGATATTGCGGAGCATGTACGAACACCATTTAACGGAATTATTCAATTTGATAGAGATTTAGTTTTTCCTACACGTACTCGCCACGGTCATCCTGCGTGGATATGTAATAATAATTTATCTGTTATTATTAAAAGTAAAAAAAAATTACATAATTTGGTTATTCCATCACAAAGTATGCTTTTAGTTCAAAGTAATCAATATGTAGAATCAAAACAAGTTATTGCAGAAATTCGTGCTAAAATATCTCCTTTTAAAGAAAAAGTTCAAAAACATATTTATTCAAATTTATCTGGAGAAATGCATTGGAGTACCAAAGTTCAACATGCATCTGAATATATACATAGTAATGTTCATCTCTTATGTATGACAGGCCATATCTGGATATTAGCAGGGCATTTCGAAAAATTTAATGAGTCTTTTTTTATATTCTATCGCAATCAAGATAAATTAGATAAGAAACTTCCGATTGCAAATAAAATTTTGAGTTATTACAAAAATCAAGAAAATTTTTTAGATTACTTTTGGAATTTTATTTATTCTAGTATTATTTTATATAGTTATAATTTGTTGAAAAGTAGAAAGAGAAAAAAAAAAATTTTTTTTTTTAATAAAAAAAAAAATAAATATGAAAAAAAGCCTATATTTCAATTTATTCTCAAAATACCAAAAAACGGCATCTTAAAAAAAAATGATATTTTTGCTATTTTTAATGATCCTAAATATAGAATAAAAAATTCAGGAATTATAAAATATGGTACTATCAGAGTTGATTTTATCAATAAAAAAGAAGATTTTTTTTCAGAGTCAAAAAACAAGAATACTAGATCAAGATATAAAATAATAAAAGAAGGTAATTTTTTCTTTCTTCCTGAAGAAGTATATAATTTAGATCAATCTCTTTTTTCTTCTATTTTGATAAAAAATAATAATTTCATTAAAGCAGGCACAAAAATAACTTCCACTATTATTAGTAAAGTCACAGGTTTTGTCAAAATAAGAAAAAAAAATAATAACTTTGAGATAAAAATACTACCTGGAAGTATATATTATCCTAAAGAAAAACAAAAAAACTTTAAACAAAATGGTATTTTAATACCGCCTGGAGAAAAAATTTTTGAACAATTTCGAGCTAAAAATTGGATTTATCTTGAATGGATTGTACTTTCCAAAGAAAATTCTTTTTTTTTTATTAGACCAACAATAGAATATAAAATAACATCTAATGAGAATTCTTTAAATTTACCAATACCCTTTTTTTTAGATTTCTTAAAAGAACAACAAAAAGTTAAAATTCAAACTGTTAAATATATTTTTTACAAAGATGGTGAAGAAGTTGAAATTCTTAATAATACTGAAATTCAAATAATTCAAAGCTGTTTAATATTAAATTGGGAAACAAAAATATTTATAAAAGAAGCTCATATTTCTTTTGTAAAAATACGTATTAATAAAATTATTAGATTCTTTTTTCAAATAAATTTAATAGAATATTTTAATTTTAATCATAAAGAAAAAGAAAATCATATTATTATTAACTATTTTTTTGATAAAAAAAAATATATTATTGATCAAAATTTTAGTAAAAAAAATTTATTGTTCAATAAAACTTGGGGTATTATTCGTAGCATCTCGAAAAAAAACCAAGAAGAAGGCTCTTTTCTTGTTTTATCTCCATCAAATTTATTTCAAACTAATTTAGTTGAGAAAACAGAAGAAGATACAAAAGTAGAAAATAATATAGAAAAAAGTTTAATTTATGAATCAAAAAAAATAATTAAAGATTTTAATATAAAAAAAAAAAGTTTTATGAAACAAAATTTTATAGAATTTTTAGGGTTTTTAGGCCATTTACAAAATATTACAAAATTTATTCAACCTTTTTATCATAGAAAATTTAATAATAAATTAACGCCAATTAATTTTTCAATTATTGATAATTTTGAAAAAAAAGTTAAAATAACTGCATGGTACTTTTTGGATGAAAATAAAAAAACTCATAAATTTCTTTTAACTAAAAAAAATATTTTTAATTTATTAATTTGGTCTTTTTCTTCATTTTTTTTTAAAAAAAATAAAACTCAATTAGTTAATCTTGGAAATTTTCTTTGTGATGGCTTTTCTATATCTAAATATCAGCATTTTTCTGAATCTGGTCAAATTATAGCTATTTATGAAGATCTTTCTTCCGTAATTAGATTAGCTAAGCCATATTTAACCACTGGTAGAGCTACAATTCATAATCATTATGGTGAAATTGTGAAAGAAGGAGATACATTAATAACTTTAGTATATGAAAGATTAAAATCGGGAGATATTATTCAAGGGCTTCCTAAAGTCGAGCAATTATTAGAAGCTCGTCCAATAAATTCAGTTTTTATTAATTTGGAAAAAGGTTTTGAAGATTGGAATAAAGAAATGACAAATTTTTTTGGAAGTTTATGGGGTTATTTTCTGAGTTCCCGAATTAGTATGGAACAGAGTCAATTAAATTTAGTTGATCAAATTCAAAAAGTTTACCGATCACAGGGAGTACAAATATCGGATAAACATATAGAAATTATTGTACGTCAAATGACTTCTAAAGTTGTTACTTTAGAAGATGGAATAATTAATGGTTTTTTACCTGGAGAATTAATTGAATTTACAAGAATAAAAAGAATGAATCGTGCTTTGGAAGAAATTGGAATAATTAATGGTTTTTTACCTGGAGAATTAATTGAATTTACAAGAATAAAAAGAATGAATCGTGCTTTGGAAGAAATTATTCCTTATAAACCTGTATTGTTGGGTATAACAAAAGCCTCTCTTAATACTCAAAGTTTTATATCAGAAGCTAGTTTTCAAGAAACTACCCGTGTGTTGGCAAAAGCAGCTTTGAGGGGTCGGATTGATTGGTTAAAAGGTTTGAAAGAAAATGTTATTCTTGGTGGAATAGTTCCTGCAGGTACTGGCTGTCAAGAAGTTATTTGGCAAATAATTTTGGAAAAACAAAAAAATATTTTATTAAAAAAAAAAAATAAAAAATTATTTGATAATAAAGTAAAAGATATTTTTTTATATAAAAAATTTTCTATTTTTTTTACTTCAGATCAAATTCATAAAAAATTAAAGCAATAATTTTTTGAAATAAGTAGCAATAAATAAATTCAATTAAATTATCTAAAATTTTTTAGATAAGTTATTAAATAAACAAATGAATATCCATTTACGAAAAAATTTAAAAAATGTATTGATTTTAGTCTAAATAGAAAAAGAAATTAGACTTTAAAAAAAGAAAAATGAAACAAAAATCCTGGAATATTAATTTAGAAGAAATGATGGAAGCAGGAGTACATTTTGGTCATCAGGCTCGAAAATGGAATCCTAAAATGGCTTCTTATATTTTTACAGAACGAAAAGGTATTCATATTTTAAATCTTACTCAAACAGCTCGTTTTTTATCAGAAGCTTGCGATTTAGTAGCTAATGCCTCAAGTAAAGGCAAACAGTTTTTAATTGTAGGTACAAAATATCAAGCAGCTGATTTAGTAGCATCAGCTTCTATAAAAGCCCGATGTCATTACGTAAATCAAAAATGGCTTGGCGGTATGTTAACTAATTGGTCAACTATAGAAAAGCGTCTTCAAAGATTTAAGGATTTAGAAAATAAAGAAAAAACAGGAGTATTTAATCAACTTCCAAAAAAAGAAGCAGCAAATTTAAAAAGACAATTAACTCAACTTCAAAAATATTTAAATGGAATTAAATATATGACAAGTTTACCAGATATTGTAATAATAATAGACCAGCAAAAAGAAATCACCGCTATTCAAGAATGTAGAACTTTAGGTATTCCAACAATTTGTTTAGTTGATACAGATTGTGATCCAGATCTTACAGATATACCAATTCCAGCAAATGATGATGCTCGAGCGTCTATTCGATGGATTTTAAATAAATTAAAATTAGCTATTATTGCAGGTCGTTGTAATTCCACAACAATCGAATAATTATTTTAGCAAAAGAAATTTTTTTTATTTTATTACTCATTACTATTTTAAAACTTAAAAATATATTACAATAAAAATAAATATTTTATTGTAATAAATATGTTATGACATAATAAAAAGATTTAGAACAATAAGACATTTAAATACTGGAATTATTTATAAAATTCATTTATATTTTTCATAGTTAATCTTTAGAAGAGGTAATATGCATACTGCACAATTTTCCATTAGCACACTTAATAATTTATATGAAATATCTGGTGTGGAAGTAGGTCAACACTTCTATTGGCAAATAGGCAGTTTTCAAGTTCACGCACAAGTACTTATAACTTCCTGGATTGTTATTTCTATTTTACTAAGTTTAGCTATTTTCGCAACGCGCGATTTACAAACTATTCCAACCAGTGGTCAAAATTTTGTCGAATATGTTTTAGAATTTATTCGAGATTTGACTAGAACTCAAATAGGGGAAGAAGAATATCGACCTTGGGTACCTTTTATAGGAACTATGTTTTTATTTATTTTTGTTTCAAATTGGTCAGGCGCGCTTCTTCCTTGGAGAGTTTTTGAACTACCTCATGGAGAATTAGCTGCACCTACAAATGATATTAATACAACTGTTGCGTTAGCTCTATTAACCTCAGTAGCTTATTTTTACGCAGGTCTTCATAAAAAAGGTTTAAATTATTTTGGTAAATATATTCAACCAACTCCAGTACTTTTACCAATAAATATTTTAGAAGATTTTACAAAACCTTTATCGCTAAGTTTTCGGCTTTTTGGAAATATATTAGCTGATGAGTTAGTAGTTGCTGTTCTTATTTCTTTAGTACCTTTGGTTATTCCTATACCTATGATGTTTTTAGGATTATTTACAAGTGCTATCCAAGCTTTAATATTTGCAACCTTAGCTGCAGCTTATATAGGGGAATCATTAGAAGGTCATCATTAAATTCCAGAAAATCAAAATAATAAATATACATGTAGATATAGTATAAATGCTTTTAAAGCATAATTATTTTTAAATAAAGAAAAGAGCTTAATTGACTTTACATTTAAATTTTACATTGTAAATTCGATAAGAAATTTTGTGGGGTATAATAATAAAAAGAAATTTAATAATTAAGAAAATTTATTTTATATTTTAACTAAAAATTATTTTTTAATTATTATGCTATTTCATTCAATAAAATTTAAAATTTTAAATTAAAAAAAAATTTAAACGACCAAAACAAAAACGTTAATTTATTTTTTTTTAGTGATACTATCACTTTATTAAGAGACATCTTGAGTTAGTGACTGCTTAACTTAATTTTTTTTAATAAAGATATAAGTAAGCAATAGAGAATAGGTTTTTTTATATGAACCTTTTCTTAATTTTGGTTAGAGGATATTATAATGAACCCCTTAATTTCTGCTGCGTCTGTTATTGCTGCTGGATTAGCCGTAGGTTTAGCTTCCATTGGACCTGGGATTGGTCAAGGCACTGCTGCTGGTCAAGCAGTAGAAGGTATTGCTAGACAACCAGAAGCAGAAGGTAAAATTCGAGGCACATTATTATTAAGCTTAGCTTTTATGGAAGCTTTAACTATTTATGGTTTAGTCGTAGCTTTGGCACTTTCATTCGCAAATCCTTTCGTTTAAATTAAATTATTTTGAAATTTTTATACTTTTTTATTTAAATAGTTTTTTTTTTAAAAACTAAAATGGGTAACCATTTTAGTTTTTAAAAAAAACTATTTAATATTTAATTTAATATTAAAATTAAACAAAATTTATATTTATTTTTTGGAAAAAAAAAAATTATAACTTTTGTTTTTATGTAAAGCAAATAAGCTATTTTTCAATTATATTGCTAATTAGACTTAAAACTAGATAAATTAGTTTCTGTCTATAACTAAAAATTCAAGTTATTTTGAGTAAAAAACTCTGTAGAACTTAGATAACCTATTAATGGGAGAGAAAATATGCAAAATATTTTTAATTTAGTTCTTTCTTCAGGTTATTGGCCTATTGCCGGTAATTTCGGTCTAAATACAAATCTTTTAGAAACAAATTTAATTAATTTAAGTGTAGTGCTTAGTTTATTAGTTTACTTTGGAAAGGGAGTGTGTGCGGGTTAATTATTTGAATAAAACTGCTGGAATAATCCAGTTACACTTCAAAATAAAAAAAGTGTATAATTCCGACGAATTACTTCTAAACAAAATTTAGAACAACTATAGCATTTCGTAAAATTAGTAATTTTTTATTTCTTACTATTACTTTATTCGGAAATATTAAGAAAATGGTTAAAGCTAAAATGCTTAAAGTCTAAGCGCCATTGGGGTTTTTCTTTCCCCTCACTATTTTATATATAAAAAATATAAAAACATATTTAGAGATTAATTTGATATATAACACTCATATCAAACTAATTCTTGAATTTAATTTATTAAATAAATTATTATTATCTCTAAAAACTAACCAGTTTTGGTTTTTTATGCTGAATTGACAACCTAATAAAAATCTAATATTAAGTTATTCAAAAAAATAACCTTCCTGACAAATAAAATAATTTTTGTCAGAAGAGTCCTTAAACTTTTTTTATAATAAAAAAATATACAAAATTTTTGCAAATTGTTTTGTGAAAAGATTAATACAGTAACAGGGGCAGGCTTAGTTTTTCTAACTAAGCGAGAAAGCCGAATGAATTGAAAAATTCATGTTCGGTTTGGGAAGAGATTTATAATTCGTTAAAATCTTCGATAAAGAATCTACTTTCATTAAACAATTTATTAAGTAATCGTAAACAGACTATCTTGAGTACAATTAATGACGCGGAAAAACGATATAATGAAGCAACTGATAAACTTAATCAAGCTCGAACTCGTTTGGAACGAGCAAAAATAAAAGCAGATGAAATTCGTGTAAATGGTCTTTCTCAAATAGAAAGAGAAAAAAGAGAATTAGTAAATGCTGCTGATGAAGATTCAAAACGACTGGAAGATTCAAAAAATGCTACTATTCGTTTTGAAGAACAAAGAGCAATTGAGCAAGTTAGACAACAAGTTTCACGTCTTGCATTAGAAAGAGCGTTAGAAGCGTTAAATAAACGTTTAAATAACGAGTTACATTCACGCGTAATTGATTATCATATTGGCCTACTTAGAGCCATGGAAAGCACAACTAATTAGCTTTCATTAGTTTTATTTTTCAGAAAATTATTAACGAACGCTAATGGTAAATATTCGACCTGACGAAATTAGCAGTATTATCCGTAAACAAATAGAAGATTATAGTCAAGAAGTAAAAGTAGTAAATGTGGGCACTGTACTTCAAGTAGGAGATGGTATTGCACGTATCTATGGTCTTGATAAAGTAATGGCTGGTGAGTTAGTTGAATTTGAAGACCGTAGTATCGGAATTGCTTTGAATTTAGAATCAGATAATGTTGGAGTTGTATTAATGGGTGATGGCTTAACTATTCAAGAAGGTAGCTCTGTAAAAGCAACAGGAAAGATTGCTCAAATACCTGTAAGTGACGCTTACTTAGGTAGGGTTGTAAATGCTTTAGCTCAACCTATTGATGGTAAAGGTCAAATATCAGCTTCAGAATTTAGATTAATAGAATCTTCAGCTCCTGGTATTATTTCAAGACGCTCTGTATATGAACCTATGCAAACAGGTCTTATTGCTATTGATTCTATGATTCCTATTGGGCGTGGCCAACGTGAATTGATTATCGGAGATCGACAAACTGGTAAAACAGCAGTAGCTACAGATACTATTTTAAATCAAAAAGGTCAAAATGTAATATGTGTTTATGTGGCGATCGGACAAAAAGCATCTTCGGTAGCACAAGTAGTTAATACTTTTGAAGAACGTGGTGCTTTAGAATATACAATTGTAGTAGCCGAAGCAGCAAATTCTCCTGCTACTTTACAGTATCTTGCTCCTTATACAGGAGCTGCTTTAGCAGAATATTTTATGTATCGTAAACAACATACGTTAATAATTTATGACGATCTTTCGAAACAAGCACAAGCTTATAGACAAATGTCTCTTTTATTGAGACGACCACCAGGTCGTGAAGCATATCCAGGTGATGTCTTTTATTTACATTCTCGCCTTTTAGAAAGAGCAGCTAAATTAAGTTCACAATTGGGTGAAGGAAGTATGACTGCTTTACCTATAGTAGAAACTCAAGCAGGAGATGTGTCAGCCTATATTCCTACGAATGTTATTTCTATTACTGACGGACAAATCTTTTTATCAGCAGATTTATTTAATGCAGGAATTCGTCCTGCAATTAATGTAGGTATTTCTGTATCTAGAGTAGGATCGGCAGCTCAAATTAAAGCTATGAAACAAGTAGCTGGGAAGTTAAAACTAGAACTAGCTCAATTTGCAGAGTTAGAAGCATTTGCACAATTTGCATCTGATCTCGATAAAGCTACTCAAAACCAATTAGCAAGAGGTCAAAGATTACGCGAATTACTTAAACAATCTCAGTCATCTCCTTTAACTGTGGAAGAACAAGTAGCAACTATTTATACTGGAGTAAACGGATATTTAGATATATTAGAAGTCGATCAAGTAAAGAAATTTCTTGTTCAATTACGCGAATATTTAATTACTAATAAACCTCAATTTGTGGAAATTGTACGTTCTACTAAAATTTTTACAGAACAAGCTGAAAATATTTTAAAAGAAGCTATTAAAGAACATACAGAACTTTTTTTACTTCAAGAAGACAAATAAAAATTTAAGTCTTTTTTAGTAAGAAGAAAAAAGCTGAAAATAAAAAAAAAATTTCAGCTTTTTTCTTCTTACTAAAAAAAATTAAAAGACAATTATTTTAAGATAAAAAAAATAAAAAAAATTAGGTTTACACTTTCCAATATTTTGTTATCTAGGCTTTTTTCTAATATTACGTCCAATAGGATTCGAACCTATACTGGAGGTTTAGAAGACCTCTGTCCTATCCATTAGACGATGGACGCTAGTAAATTATTGTACTTCTAAAAACTATAAGAAATGAATAATTTACTATTTTTATAAAAATAGTAAATTATTCAGAGAATAACAGGCGGGTAGCGGGAATCGAACCCGCATCATTAGCTTGGAAGGCTAAGGGTTATAGTCGGCGCTTTTATTTAATTATTGCCTCTATTTCAAAACCGAACATGAAATTTTAATATCATACGGCTCCTTTATGAATTAGAAAAAATTTCTTCTATTATATTTTGTATTCGAATAGATCCATACCATCTATGTTAGTTTCTTCATCTTTTTTATCAGATAACTTTATAGATGATCCTTTTACAAACTTTTAATAAAAAAATTTATAATTATTTCGTTCTTTATTTCTATTAAAATAAATCATTAGGAAAATATTTTTTACCGAGCTTCAATGAAAATTTTAATAAATTTAGTAAACTAAATTTATTTTTTTAGAGCTAAATTGCTTTAATTTTTTTTTTTTTAATTAAAGATTCAGTTACGAAAAAAAAATATTTTGGGTTTCTATCCATAGATTTTCAACTGAAAAAAATTATAATTTCAAAAAAATTCCGTTTTGCTTTTTTTATTTTTGTCATTGTAGGAATTTTGCTTTTCTATTTTAGGAAAGATCTTAAATCTTTTTAGAAATAAAGTTATTGGTCAAAAATTTGAAATAAATTTAAAGACCCCTTAACTATGTTTAAGTTAATTATAGAACGAATCACACTTTTACCACTAAACTATACCCGCTATGATAATATTATAGCATTATTTTTTTTTTGTTCAAAATTTTTTACTTTTAATACTTTTTGGCTTAAACTCCATCTCCGGAGATTTAATACTTAAATAAAAATTATTTCATTTCCGGAGATGGCTTTTAAATTCATAGATTGCCTTTTCGTGCCGCTAATAAAGCAATTACTAAAGGACCTGAACCAACTATTAAAGCCAAAGCAGTAAGCTGTGCAATAACCTCTAAATTCATTTTGGTTTAACCTCTCTGTTTTCAATTTGATTCTATGAAATTAAGAAAAAATTTTAAATTATTAAAAAAAAAGATATCTATAGCGATATAGAATTAAGATCAGTACAATAATAAAAAACAAATTAATTCAAAAATTTCATAATAAATTATGAAATTTTTGAATTAATTTGTTTTTTATATTATAGATTTTCAGGAGAGAAAAAATGACCTCGATTTCAGACAGTCAAATTATTGTAGCTCTTGTCAGTGCTTTTATAACAGGTATTTTGGCTTTAAGATTAGCTAAAAATTTGTATCAGTAAATTGATTAGTTTTTTATTTATTTACAAATACAAAGAAAATAGCCTGGTCAGTACCAGTATCTGGCTAGGCTCAAATAAAATGAAATAAAAGACTTAATTAAATTTTTATATTAATAAATTATTTTATATTTTTATTTACTGAAATAAAATTTTATATTTTATAAACATATATAAAAAAATAAAATAATATACATAATCTAATATTATTATTGTCTAGACTTCTACTTCTACAGCGTGTTATTATTTCTTGACTGGAGAGATGGCCGAGTGGTTTAAAGCGATGGATTGCTAATCCGTTGTACATTTTTTTTGTACCGAGGGTTCGAATCCCTCTCTCTCCTTCAACTAACAAATAAATTTTTTTTTAATTAGAAAAACTTATTTTTATTTTTTTTTTATTTTTATTTCTTTATTTCGATAATGTGTTATATATAAAAAATTATTCTTTACGTCCCGGATTACGACCAGGATCATTTGATAAAAATCCAAAAATAAAAAGAGAAACAAAAAAAATAATTACTGTATAAACGAAGAGCTTAAGAGTAAGCATAACGTAATCTCCGGGATCATTACTAGAAATAGAATAGAATAGATTGTAAATTAAAATAAAATAAAAAAACAAATTTTTATTTTTACAACTTTTTTTTCGTTATTTAAATCAAAATTATGGAGAAAGGAGGATTTGAACCTCCGTTAACATAAAAATAAAATAAGGCTACAATAATTTTAAAAATTTTCAAATAGGTGCAATTAACCGCTCTGCCATTTCTCCAATAAATATAAAATAGGTCTAAAAAAACTAATTAAATTATTGAATAAATTTTGAATCAATTAATTTACTAAAATAAATTAAACTTTTTTAATTCAATTCTAATAAATAATTAATAAATCATTAAAATCTTATATTAAAATATTATATATTTATATAAAGAATCATAAATAAATATATAATAAAAAATATTCCTATAGATCTATTATACGTATATAAGGCGAAAGTGAAAAAATCACCTTCGCCTTTTTAAATTAGAATAAAAAGAAACTAATAAAAAAAAATTTAAATAAAGAATTTTAAATTATGTTAGTAAAAAAAGATTATCTAAAACTTACAGAAGCTTGCCAAACAAAAGCTAATAGGAAAAAAAATACAGGAATAATCGGCATTATATCTACAATTGGATCAAAAATAGCATAAGCTTCAGGTAATTTAGCTAAAATGATACCATTTAAATGAAACGCGTTATCTAGATAAATATTAAACATAGCTAGCATTTATGTTCTCCAATAAAAATTATTATAATGATTTAATAAAAAATGAAAAATTTTTCATTAGTTAATAAAAAAAGCTCTTCGGTATATCTTACTATAGGTTTTATTAGTGTCAAAGAGGTTATATATTTTTAATAATAGTTGTTTTATCTTTTCAATTTATATTTTATTTTTTCCTAAACTAAAATAATATTATTTAATAATGAAAATAGAAATAAAATAATTGACAAAATATCAATATAAGTATTTACTAATATTGTTTATTTGTGGGGCGTCGCCAAGTGGTAAGGCAGCAGGTTTTGATCCTGTTACTCGGAGGTTCGAATCCTTCCGTCCCAGATTTATTATTTTCAATAACGAAAGAAATAGAAAAAGAGAAAAACTTTAAAATAAAATATTAAAAACTTATTTCTATTATTAATAATTCATAATATATTGTATTAGAAATACTATATTATGACAATTACATAAATATGGCAAGGGATATTTCTATAGTGTAAAATAAAAAAAGATCACATTATTATTTATTGAAAGTTATAAAGAGATTATATTTATGAAATTAGCTTATTGGATGTATGCTGGACCTGCCCATATTGGAACTCTCCGTGTAGCCAGTTCTTTCAAAAATGTTCATGCTATTATGCATGCTCCTTTAGGAGACGATTACTTTAATGTAATGCGTTCAATGTTAGAAAGAGAGAGAGATTTTACTCCTGTAACAGCTAGTATAGTGGATCGTCATGTATTAGCACGTGGATCTCAAGAAAAAGTGGTTGATAATATAACTAGAAAAGATAAAGAAGAACGCCCAGATTTAATTGTCTTAACACCAACATGTACTTCTAGTATTTTACAAGAAGATTTACAAAACTTTGTTGATAGAGCTTCCATCACTTCAAATTCAGATGTTATTCTGGCTGATGTAAATCATTATCGAGTTAATGAACTTCAAGCCGCAGATAGAACTTTAGAACAAGTAGTTCGGTATTATTTAGAAAAGGCTCACAGACAAGGAACCTTGGATCAATCTATAACAAAAGAACCTTCAGCAAATATTATTGGAATTTTTACACTAGGTTTTCATAATCAACATGATTGTCGTGAATTAAAGCGTTTATTACAAGACTTGAATATTAAAGTTAATAAAGTAATTCCTGAAGGAGGTTCTGTAAAAGATCTTCAAGATTTACCAAAAGCTTGGTTTAATTTAGTTCCATATCGTGAAATAGGTTTAATGACAGCCATTTATTTAGAAAGAATTTTTGGAATGCCTTATATATCTATTACACCAATGGGAATTGTAGATACAGCTGAATGTATTCGACAAATCGAAAAACATGTTAATAATTTAGTTTCTAATAAAAAATTTAATTATGAACCTTATATTGATCAGCAAACAAGATTTGTTTCTCAAGCAGCTTGGTTTTCACGCTCTATAGATTGTCAAAATTTAACAGGAAAAAAAGCGGTTGTTTTTGGTGATGCAACCCATGCCGCTTCAATAACCAGGATTCTTGCTAGAGAAATGGGAATTCGTGTTAGTTGCACGGGTACTTATTGTAAACACGATGCAGAATGGTTTAAAGAGCAAGTTCAAGGATTTTGTGATGAAATATTGATTACAGATGATCATACTAAAGTAGGCGATATGATTGCTCGAATAGAGCCATCTGCAATATTTGGCACTCAAATGGAACGTCATATTGGTAAACGTCTTGATATTCCCTGTGGAGTTATTTCTTCACCAGTTCATATTCAAAATTTTCCGTTAGGATATCGTCCTTTTTTAGGTTATGAAGGTACTAATCAAATTGCTGATTTAGTTTATAATTCATTTACTTTAGGTATGGAAGATCATCTTTTAGAAATATTTGGTGGTCATGATACAAAAGAAGTAATTACAAAATCACTATCAACAGATACTGATCTAACTTGGAATCATGAAAGTCAACTAGAATTAAGTAAAATACCTGGATTTGTTAGAGGTAAAATTAAAAGAAATACTGAAAAATTTGCGCGTCAAAATAATATTACCAATATTACTGTTGAAATAATGTATGCAGCCAAAGAAGCTTTAAGTGCTTAAATTTTTTTTTAAATTAATTTTATATTTCAAATATTTCAAGAAGTATTTTTTAATAATTTCATGAAAAAAAGTATACATAAAAGCTAGTTTTAAATTTTATTTTAACCACCTAAAATAGAATTTAAAACTGTTAATAAAAAAAAGCAAAGATATTTAAACAAATTAAATTTAAAATTGTAGGAAAAGTTTATGAATCCCATTTTTTGTTTTATTCAGTTATTGTTTTATTATCCATTTTTTTTCTTTTCATTATATATTTATTTAGTATTTTTTATTCCAATAAAAAATACAATTAATATTGTCAACATATTTAGTTTTTTTTCGAATTCTATTAAAAATAAATTTGATTTTTATAAAAAATAATTTAAAAACGTTAAGCTTTTTTTCTTTTACTTCAAACTTCAAACTTTAAAGTAAAAGAAAAAAGCTTAAAGTTTTAATGAAAAAACAGATTAAATTAAATAATTTAAACAAAAGAATTTATATATTTTTTCTCTACAGCATTGACAAAAATAATTTACTAACATATAATAATATTGATATTTCTTAATATTTCTTGATTATATTAAAAATTTAAACTTTATTTTAATTAAAAAAAGGTATAAAGTTATTTAATATTTCTAATCTTTTCAAAAAAATTTTTTTAAGAAGTACTTTTTTTACAAAAATAAAAAAAAAATAAGGGTTGCTAACTCAATGGTAGAGTACTCGGCTTTTAAGTGCGACTAAGGAATTTTATACATTTAGATGAAATACAAAATTCATCCAAACCATTGATAAAGGTTTGTAAGACTACGACTAATCTCAAAAAGAAATTTGCCAGAAAAAATAGCATGTCGTTTTTTTATTTCATATGCTTAAGTCGATAAAATTAATGGATAAAGCTAAATTGCTTGAATCAAAAGTAAAATCAGAAGAACGAGCTTCTATTCAAAAAAATAGATTTTGAATTCTTTTTATTAATTAAAAAGTTAGAATAAAATTAATAGTCAATATAAAAGAGGTTTGGCCTTATATTTAAATATAAGGCTATTTTTACTAAAAATGAATCCTAACATTTAAAAAATGTAAATAAATCACCAGTTTGCTGACTAAATTAAAAAAAAATTTTAAGTCAGGAGAGCAATCAAAAAATTTTAATAATTTTTAATTTTTACTAATAAATTAAATTAGTTTTTTTTAGAAAATTGTTTAGTTTTATTTTAATAGATTGCACTATGTATCATTTTATATTCTAAGAGGTTGTTCAGATGAGAAGCATAGCAGAAATTTTGCACGAAATAGAAGAGCTAAATAAAAATAAAAATAAACTTGTATGGCAACAGCGTTTTTTATACCCACTTTTATTTCAAGACGATCTTTATGCAATTGCTTATAATCAATCTCTTAATAAAATGAAGTTAAAAAAAGTAGAAAATTTTAATTTAGGTGAATGTTTTAGTTTTTTGACATTAAAACGTTTAATTAATAGAATGCGCCTAGAAAATGATAAAAACGAATTAAAGAAAAATTATAATAAAATTGTTGATCTTAATTATAACAACCATTTTTATTTGAAAGTAATTCGAGAAGGTTTTGCGATAATTTTCGAAATTTTTTTTTGTGTACAATTAGAAAAAACTTTTATAAAAGAATTTAAGCAATGGACTAATTATCAATCTATCCATTCTGTATTTCCTTTTATAGAAGATAATTTTTTACATTCTAATTACATTTTAAATACAAAAATACCTCATTTTTTTCATCCAGAACTTCTAATCCGAATTCTTCGTCGACGTATACAAGATACTTCTTTTTCTCATTTATTACGATTAATATTTCATAAGAATAAAAAGTTAATTACTTTTAATACAAATTCCTTTTTTTCTCAAAAAGAAAGTAGTAGATTATCAATATTTTTATGGCATTATTATATTCGTGAACTAGAATTTTTTTTAATTAATCAGTGGAAAGTCTTAAATTGTTTTAAATCTTTATCATATTTAACTTTATTAGATAAAACAGATTGTATGAAAAAAATGAAGCAGATTAGTAAGAATTCTTTATGGATTAAATTACAATTTTTTTTTTATAAAAAAAAAATGTCTTTTTATTATGTAAGATATGACAATAATTATATTATCGCAATAAGAGGTTCTAATTATTTTGCAGAAAAATGGAGTTTTTTTCTTTCTAAATTTTGGCATTATTATTTTTATTATTTATTTAGACCTTTCAGAATAAACGTAAAAAAAATTTCTAAAAGCTACTTTTCTTTTTTAGGTTATCTTTTTGGTATTCAAATAAAAAAAGTTTTAATTTCAACTAAAATAATAGATGATTTAAAAAAAGTATATATTATAAAAAAAGAACTTTATTCTATTACTTTAATATCATCTTTAATTGAATTGTTAGCTAAAGAAAAATTTTGTGATACTTTAGGACATCCAATAAGTAAATTAGCTTGGACTACCTTAACAGATGATGAAATTTTTAATCGTTTTGATCAAATTTGGAAAAATTTTTTTTATTACTATAGTGGATGCAAAAACAAAAAAAACTTATATCAAGTACAATATATACTTCGATTTTCTTGTGCTAAAACATTAGCTTGCAAACATAAAAGCACTATCCGCTATGTTTGGAAAAAGCATGGTTCAAATTTTTTTGCAAAATCTTTTTTTTTTAAAAAACAAGAACTAATTAATTTAAAATTTCTTAAGTTATATCCTTCTATAAAAAAAATTTGGTATCTTGATATTCTTCAAATAAATTATTTAGCAAAATTATTACAAGAAAAAAATACTAGTAGTAAATAAAATAATTCAAATTAATCAAATTAACCGCTTAATAAAATTATTAATTTAATAATAATTAAAAAGTTACTCATAAAATTTTCAAGATAATAGAATGACTACATAGAGAAAGCCGTGTGCGATAAAAATTGCAAGCACGGTTTGGGAAGAGGTGTTTTTCTTTTTATTCAAAAAAATTAAATTAAATTCATCCACTTTCATCCGACGAGTTCCGGGTTCGAGCCCCGGGCAACCCATTTTAATCTAGTTTAAATGAATAATTCTCTATATAAATTATTATCCCATATTATTTTCATAAAGAGATAAATTATGTGATTACAAAAAAAATTGATCTAATTAATCTTTTTTTATAAATAAAAAAAAAATATTTTCATTTTAAAGAAGAGTTGACATAGTAATACATTTTGTGTAATACTATAAATTAACAAGTTTATACACTTGGGTAACTTATTATTATTATTTTACAAACCAAGTTTTACCATGACCGCAACTTTAGAAAGACGCGAAAGCGCAAGCCTATGGGGTCGCTTCTGCGACTGGGTTACCAGCACTGAAAACCGCCTTTACATCGGATGGTTCGGTGTCGTAATGATCCCTACTCTATTAACTGCAACCTCTGTATTCATTATTGCTTTCATCGCAGCTCCTCCTGTAGATATTGATGGTATTCGTGAGCCTGTTTCTGGTTCTCTTCTTTACGGAAACAACATAATCTCTGGTGCTATTATTCCTACTTCCGCAGCTATCGGTTTGCACTTCTACCCAATTTGGGAAGCAGCTTCCGTTGATGAATGGCTATACAATGGTGGTCCTTATGAACTAATCGTTCTTCACTTCTTACTTGGTGTAGCTTGCTACATGGGTCGTGAATGGGAACTTAGCTTCCGTTTAGGTATGCGTCCTTGGATCGCTGTTGCATATTCAGCTCCTGTTGCGGCTGCTACTGCTGTTTTCTTGATCTACCCTATTGGTCAAGGAAGCTTTTCTGACGGTATGCCTTTAGGAATCTCTGGTACTTTCAACTTTATGATTGTGTTCCAAGCTGAACATAACATCCTTATGCACCCATTCCACATGCTTGGTGTAGCTGGCGTATTCGGCGGCTCTCTATTTAGTGCTATGCATGGTTCCTTGGTAACTTCGAGTTTAATCCGAGAAACTACTGAGAATGAGTCTGCTAATGCAGGTTACAAGTTTGGTCAAGAGGAAGAAACTTACAACATCGTAGCTGCTCACGGTTACTTTGGTAGACTTATTTTCCAATATGCTAGCTTTAACAACTCTCGTTCTTTACACTTCTTTTTAGCTGCTTGGCCTGTAGTAGGTATTTGGTTTACTGCATTAGGTATCAGCACAATGGCTTTCAACCTAAATGGTTTTAACTTTAACCAATCTGTTGTTGACAGCCAAGGTCGTGTAATTAATACTTGGGCTGACATCATCAACCGTGCTAACCTTGGTATGGAAGTTATGCATGAACGTAATGCTCACAACTTCCCTCTAGATTTAGCTTCTGTTGAAGCTCCTTCTGTAAATAGTTAATATTTTAGTTATAAATTTATTATATAAATTTATATAAATAGGATAACAACTTGAAAATAATGACCTTAGAAATTTATTTCCTAAGGTCATTATTTTTTAATTTATTTTCAATAAATTAAAAAAAAAAAAAAGGCGGACGTGGCCAAGTGGATTAAGGCAGTGGATTGTGGATCCACCACGCGCGGGTTCAATTCCCGTCGTTCGCCCATCAGAAACGAAATCGAACTAAATAAAGTTTTATTATTATATAAAAAATAATTTAATAATAAAAATTTTAATTTAGTTTTTATTAGTTGACGAAACCTTTTGTTTATGTCATCATAAATAAAATAACATAAATATATTAAATAAAATGATAAACATGAAAAACTTTTAAATTTTAATTTTAGTTAAAATACCAGCTAATTCTTTTTTATAAATAGAAAAAATTACCAATGTCTAAAAACATTTAGTATTTTTATATAAGAGAAAAATAGCAAAAAAACTTAAAATTTTAAAGTTATTTAATTAAAGTTTCCATATAAAAAATCTAGTTATTATAAAGTTTTATCTAACTGCTGTAAAAAAAAAATGAAACAAGAATTATCAAAAAACAAATACTTATATAGAAGATTGAAATTAGAAGAAATAAAAAACCCTCAATATTTTTTTGAGATATGGACAGAATCAAATTTAGTTAAATTTTTAATTAGACTTTTTTTTAATAAAGAAAATTTCATTAAAATTTTTGACTTTCGAATTATTATTTCATTAATTTTACGTGATTTAAATAATTCAAAAACTAACAAAAGTTCAATATTAAATACTTTTTTATTCCTTTTATTATCCATTTTTTTATATCGTTCAAGTAATAAAGCTATTATTGACAAAAAGTATTTAAATTTGTTTAAAATAGTTTCTGGACATATAAATTATTATAAATATAAAGAAAAAAATTTAAAGAAAACCTTTAATAAAAATTTTTTTTCGACTTTGACGCATCAGTCTCTAAATTTTGATTTAAAAAAAAAAAAGAAAGAATATTCTATTATTAAATCAAATTTAAAGAAAAAAATATATATTATACCTAAATACAATGAAAATTTAATAAAAAATTCAGAATGGTGGAAATTTTGGATTATAAAAGAAATTCTGCCTAATTGGAAAATATCTTCCAATTCTATAAAAAAAATTGAAAATTTATTAGAAAAAAAAAATACAAATGATTTAAAACAGTTTTTTAAATTTTATATAACTAATATACTTTGTCAAAATTATAATTGGGAAAAAATTTTTAATTCTATTTTTTTTGAAAATTTAGAAGAAAATAAAAAATTAGGATCAAGTAAAAATGAAAAAATATTAGAAGATACTTTAATTATTAAAATATTTTTTGCTTTTTGTGAAAAATTAATTTTTGAAATCGAAAATCCTTTAAAATTAAATAGTTTTGATTCAATAATTAAATTTGATAACACTAATTATAATACTAAATCATTTTTTTCGATTCCAATATATCATAAAAAAAATCCTGAACAATTTTATTTAGTAAAAAGAAATATAATTCAAAATTTAAAAATTTGGGGTGAAACTGATCCAATTATCGCAAAATTTTATATTTTAATAAAAAAAAAAAGATGGTCTTTTTTTAATAATTATACCGAATTTTATATATGGCAATTATATAAAAAAAATTTATTTAAATACAAAAATGATTTAAATAAAATTGATATTAATAAAAATAAATTAGACATAAGATTATTTAAATCAAAATTTTTATATAGTGAAAAAAAAAATTTAAGATCAGATAAAAGTTTATCAGAAATTTCATATCAAATATCAAAATATATTTTATATAAACTAAAAAACTCTAATAAATTAATAAATAATTATAAACTAATTGATCAAAAATTTGAATTAGAAAAAAGAGAGAAACCTAAAATAAAAAAAAATTTAAATTTAGTTAAAACTAGTTTTGCTGAATCGAACAAAAATTTTTTGAAATCGGTTTTAGATACAAAAACTTTGAATAATAAAAATGGTAAACAAAATATTATTTCAACAATTTGGGATATATTTTTTTTTGATCAAAATAAAAAAAACATAATAAAATCAAATTTATTTTTAAGTCCTTCTTTCAAAAATTATTTAATATTATGGATAAAAAATCTATTTATAGAAAATAAAAAATATACTACAAATACATTTTTTTTTAAAAATAAACAAATTTCAAAATTGAATTCTAAGTTTTTTTCAAATATTTTATCTATAGATGAATTAAGTTTCGCTTTTTCTACTACTAAAAAATATGAAAATAAATTTAGATTAGTTAAAAAAAAAAAAAATCAGTTTTTTAAGCATTTTATAAAATCAGATAATTATAGATTAATTTTATTATGGAAAATTAAAAAAAATCATAAAATTTTTAATCATTTTATTTTTTTAGATTATGCTTATAAAATTATTTTAAAAAAAAAAAATAATATAAAAAAATTAGTTTTATTACTAAATTCCAAATCCTCTAAAAATATTTTTTATTTATTATGGTTTTTTATTCATGAATATATTAGTATTGCTAATTATAATGAAAATATAAAATATAATAAAATTTTATTATTTCAAATTAAACATTTTATAAATTTAGCTATTTTTTTAGATAAATTAAATTTATTAATAATTAAATATAATTTATTTTATATAAAAACTACTTATTATAATTTAAATTATAAAAATATAGAAAATTATAAATTAGAAAAAAACTTATTAATTACTAAAATAATTTATAAAAAAAAAAAAGAAGAAAATAAAGCTTTAATAAAAAAAAATTTAAAAAAAAAAATTAAAATTTATAATATTCTTTCAAAATTTTACATTAAATTTATAAATGATTATCAATTAATTTCTAATAACTTTTACAAAAATTCAATAAATTTTTTAAAAAAATTATTTTTAATTAATAAATTATTTTATTATAGAAAAAAAATAAATTTAGAAAAAATAACAACAACTATAATTGATAAAAATTTATTAAATTGGAAAAAAAAAGGAAAAAACTACTTTTATTTTAATAATATAAAAAAAAATAGATATATCTATTATAATTTTAATCAATATACTTTAATTGATAAAAAAAATAAAAACAAAGAAATATTCAAATATTTTATTGAAAAACAAAAAAATTTATTATTTTTATCTAATAAAATAAATTTTATAAATAATCAAAATTTAGTTAGTAAATGGTCTGATAAATTAAATAAAAAAACTATTTATATATTTTATAAAACTTTTATATCTATTTTTCGTAAAAGTTTTAATAAAATTTCAAAATTATTCATTTATTCTCCAAAAACTATAAATATTAAAGAAAAAAAATTTAAAAAAATTATTTTAAATAGGAAGCTTTTATTAGAACAAATCACATTTAATATTTATTATAAATTAAACACTTATTTTTATTTTGATAAAATAGTAATTACTAATTTTCTTATTAATTATTTTTATCAAAATAATAATAAAGTTTGCACAAAAATTTTTAATAGCATTTTTTTCCCCCCAATATGGCAAAATGAAAAAACTTATTTTAGTTCGATAAAAATCTCTAATGAAATTTTATTAAAATCTCAATTTTTTACAACAGATACATTAAAATTATTAAACTTTTTATATTATTCTAATTTAAGTTATAAAAAAAACTTAACTTTTTATTTAAAAAAAAAAAAAAATAATTTAACATATACACAATTAATAAAAAGTATAGCTATAGAAAAAAAAAAATTATCTAATAATCAATTAACTTTTTTTTATAAAGAACTAAATAAAAATTCAAATATTAAACCACAAATATATAAAACTTTTTTATCAAAAAATTTAAAAATTTTTAACTATCCAAAATTAATGTTTTTATATAAATTTGAGTTAGATAACTTATTAAATTCATTAGTTAAATTTAATCTAATTTTTAATAAAAAAATAATAAATTTGAAAAGAATTAATTTAGATAAAAAACAACATATTCAAAATAGATTAAAACCAAAAAATAATGCTCATAAAATAAATTTTTTTGAAAATTATTTACTTTCTGAGTTTTTGATAAAAATAAAAAACGAAAATAATCAAATAGTTAATTGGACTAATAAATTATTTATTATAAAGTCTAATTTCAAAGCAAATTTAATGGATATTATTTTAGATAATAATACAAATAATAGAAATTGGAATTATGAAAAAAACAAAAATATATTATCATCTTTTTCAAAAAATTCTATTAAATTAATTCCACAAACTAAAATACATCAAATATTGAAAAAATCAGTAAAATGGGCTTTATTTGAAAATTATATACCATGGTTTTTTACTTTCAAATGGTGGAAGTATTTTAAAAATATAGTTTTAAATTTACTTTCAGAATTATTATTAAATATCAACGATCAATTTAATTATATTTTACCAACCACTTTACAAAATATAAAAAAAAAATTAGAGTATTTATTAAAAAATTTACTATTTAATTTAAAAAATAAAATTATTGGTAATTCATTTGAAATTTGGAATTTGCGTTTATTGAAACAAGTTAATAAACAATATAACAATCAACAAAATATATTGCCATCTTTTTATTTAAATTTAGTCATTGAATGGAATAAACAACATATAGCAACTATAAGTTTTATTATTTTTAGTTATTTCCTTTTTCAAAAATATTTTTCCAGTTTATTAGGTTCAGATTATTTTGAATTATGGAGATATTTTGAAATAATTCAATATTTAATAGATTCTTCACGTGGAAGATATTTAGATAATTTAATTCATAATAATTCAATACAATTTATTAAATCAGAAAATTTATTAATGCATTTTTTTAGAAATTTAAAACACTATATAAAAAATGCTAAATTTTATTTATTTGAAAAAAAAAAAAGAAACAAATTATTAATTAATAATAAAGGATTAGATCTTTCTCGTAGAGAACGAAAACTATTAGTTCAATCTTTAATAACTGACAAAAACATTGAGCAATATAGATCAAGATTTACTTCTAATAATAGTTCTATAAGTTTTCAAATTGGTAATTCAATTGTAAAACAGCACAAATTGAAAAATTATTTAGAAAATTTAACTGAAAATTATCAAAAAAATTTAGTAAATTATCCTTTTTATCAATTTTATCTAGCAGAAAATTTAATTTTTCTATCTTGGTGGCAAAAATCAACTTCTTTAGATATACCATGGCAAAGTAATACTTTAAAATCAACTTTCTATAAAAAACCTATTCCACTTGAATTAAGACTTTTTTCTTCAAAAGGAATTTTATTAATAGGTTCATTAGAAAGTGGACGCTCTTATTTGGTCAAAGATATAGCAGCAAATTCTTTTGTTCCTTTAATAAAAATATCTATAAATAAACTTTTATATAATAAACCTGATATTATAACTGAAAGTTGGATGAATATTTTAATGGAAAGTTTACGAAGATTAAATCTTATTTTAGAATTAGCAAAAAAACTATCTCCGTGTATAGTATGGATGCAAAATATTCATGAACTTAATGTAAACCGCTCAACTCAAAATGTAGAATCTGATCCAACTTTTTTACTTGGTATTTTTTTAAAATATTTTCAAACTGGTTTTAATAAAAAAAATACTCACAATATAATTATTATTGGTTCGACTCATGTTCCTAAAAAAGTGGATCCTGCTTTAATTTCTCCAAATAGATTAGATCAATTAATAAATATTCGAATGTTTAATATTTTACAAAGAAAAAAAAAAATTTCAATTTTATTAAACAGTAAGCATAGTAAGTATTTTTATTCGAAAAATAAAAAATCATGTATTAACGAATTTGGATATAGAACCATAGGGTATAATGCACGAGATTTAGCAGGACTTATTAATGAAATTTTATTAATTAGTATTGTTCAAAATCGATCCATAATAGAAAAAAAAACTATAAAATTAGCTTTTCACAGACAAGCTTTAGGTTCTACATATATAAATAATAAAATTCTTTTTACGCAGAATTATAGTATACTTTTTTATAAAGTTGGAAAACTTCTTGTACAAAATTTATTTATAAAAAATTCGTCTAGAAATCCTTTATATTTTGGTAACGATTTATGGAAAAAAAAATTTTATTATTTATCTAAATGGTATTTAGAACCTTCCATTTTTGAATCAACAATAAAAGAATTTACTATTTTACCTCATATTTTAGGTTGTTTAGCCGGGTTAGCTGCTCGAGATTCTTGGTTTATATTAGAAAATAAATCGGATAATTTAATTTCACTTGATAAATATGCTGAAAATGATTTTTATTTAGCTTGTAATATTTTAGAAAGTATTTTAATAGAGTTTTCATGGTTAGAAATATTTGAAAGAAAAAATATTAATAAAAAAAAGAATTTTAATTTTCAGTTTCAACCAAAAAATCCTTTACATATGATAAAAAAAGGACTTTTTTCAAGAATAAATCAAAATGTTAAAAATACATTGTTAGATAAATCTATTAATGAAATAATTCCTTATAAAAAAGAACTTTTTCAATTAACTAGTAATATAACTTGGGCTCCTAAAGTATCTCGTCTTAATTTTATTCGTAGTAATTTATTCAATTGGATAAATAGGCCTAATGAATTTAAAATTACATATAATTTTGATTTTTCAAGAAAAAAAGACAAAAAAGAATTTAATGGCTCACCAAAAAGTTCTCATTTTTTTGAAATTATTCAACATAAAACAAAAGAGCAACTTCCTTATGAAAGGATTTTATCCCGAATAAGACGAAGAAATGTCCAAGAATTAGAATTTCAGTTAGAAGATATTTTATTGGAAGAGCAATTTGTAATATTAGGGTTTTCACGATTATTCACGGAATATCGAATGGAATCTCGATTATCTAGTAAACCTATGTTATTTATCGGAGGACGATTTCTTTGGGATCCTACTGGTTTATTATTTCGAAATCATCATTTTATTTTTTCACGACAAAATTTATTTATAGATGAAGAAATGTTAAGAAGATTATATGTTACTTATGGAGCAAGAAGAGAAAGAGAAAAATCTCGTTCAAGTCAAAAAATTAAACAATTTTTTCTTCATCGTGGATATGGTCGAGATTCCATAAATGACTTTTCTATAAATTGGTGGAATCAATTACCTTTTATTGAAAAAAATAATGTTGAAACTTTTAAGCGTATTGAAGGAATTGGTGTTCAATTAAAACGCCCGCAAGTATTTACCCCTGTATATCTATATCAACGTTGGTTAATTGAAAATCCACTAGAAAATATGAGTCGTTTTGAATTATTAAATAATCAACAAAGATGGTTAAAAATAAATAATTTATTATTTAATGATTCTTTTATTTATTATACTCTTTTAGAAATTTATCAATATTTATTAAAATTTTTTATTTTGCATAAAATTTTATTAAATGAAATGACAAAAATATTATTTAGAAATAAATGGCTTTTTCAAAACGAAATTGAATATTTTATTAATAGAATTGACAAAATAAACTAAAAGTTACTTTATTTTATTTGAAAATATATAAAATAGAAAAAATTAATTAAACTCGAATTACTAATAAAAAGAAATTATGGTAAAAAAAAACTTTTTTTTTTACCATAATTTCTTTTTATTAGTAATTCGAGTTTAATAATAAAATAAAATAAAACTTTTATTTAAATTAGCTTAATAAAAAAAAATAAATACTAATAAAAATTTATTAAAATTATTTGATTTAATTTAATTAAACATATCGGGATTGACGGGATTCGAACCCGCAACTTCCGCCTTGACAGGGCGGTGCTCTAACCAATTGAACTACAATCCCTATAAACATATATATATTTATTATGGCAATCTAAAAAGCTTTATGTCAAATTAATAATAGTTTATTAAGTAAGCTTTTTTTTTATAAAAAATTTAAATTATAAAAAAAATATGTAAAATTTTTATGCTTATAAATATTTTTATGCTTGTAAATATTAATAAAGTTTGGGCCGAGCTGGATTTGAACCAGCGTAGGCATTGCCAGCGGATTTACAGTCCGTCCCCATTAACCACTCGAGCATCGACCCAAAAAAAAAGGAAAAAAAATAACAAAGTTATTAGTCTAACTTTGTTATTTTTTTTTCAACTATTATATAAAAAACTTTATGTAATAATGAACTATTACAAAGATTTTTTAATAATACCCCCAGGGGAATTCGAATCCCCGTCGCCTCCTTGAAAGAGAGGTGTCCTAGGCCACTAGACGATGGGGGCTTAATCCTCATATTTATGTTACTTAATTCTTTATTTACTGTCAATAGTATACTTGATTTCTTTAATTATAAATAATTGCAAAAAGATTTTACTAAAAACGTTAAATAATAATAAATGACAAAAACGCTTAAATTTGAAAAAAAGTTAGATGAAATTTTGATTTAATTTTAAATAATAAAACTTGAGTTGACAAATATATCCTTTTTATCACAAACTCCACTTATATTTATTTTTTAATAAATTAGCAAAATTGCCCTTTTAACTCAGTGGTAGAGTAACGCCATGGTAAGGCGTAAGTCATCGGTTCAAATCTGATAAAGGGCTTATATATTTATAATTAAATAAAAAATTTTAAATTATTTAATAAGTAAATAAAATAAAAAAAAAATATATATATAAAATTATGTTTTTTTATTTCTAAGTTATTATAAATTAATTTAATTTAAATAAAAAAATTTAAATAGAAAATATTATAAAAATTTTAATGAATAAAAATATTTAGAATAAATATAAAAAAAATAACAAAATATTAAATTTTGTTTAACTAAATAATTACTTTTTTATAAAATATTACGACTAAATTGGATATAAGACAATTAATTGATATAATATATACTTGATAGATTAATTATAAATTAATAACAATAGTAAGTTTATAATGAAATTTCTATTTATTTACAAAAATAAATATTTAAAATATACAAATAATACTTTAGTAAATTTAAAGATTATTATTATAAATAAATTGGCTATTCTTATAATAGATTTTACTAAAAAAAAATGAAATAAAAAACAAATTTGAGTTAGAGGGACATGCAAGGACATAAATACTAAAGAAAAGAAAAGTTTACCTATCTTCTAAATTTTTAGTTGTTTAAAATGTAGAAGAGTTCAAAAAAAAAAAATACAAATATTATTTAATTTTTATTTTTATGTTTAAGGTACTTAATAATGATTAAAATAGTTGGATAGGAGAATCACTATGACTATAGCCATTGGAAAGTCTTCCAAAGAACCAAAAGGTTTATTTGATAGCATGGATGACTGGCTACGAAGAGACCGTTTTGTATTTGTAGGTTGGTCTGGTCTATTACTTTTTCCATGTGCTTATTTTTCTTTAGGTGGATGGTTTACAGGTACAACTTTTGTCACTTCATGGTATACTCATGGATTGGCTAGCTCTTATTTAGAAGGCTGTAATTTTCTAACTGCTGCAGTTTCTACTCCTGCTAATAGTTTAGCACATTCTTTATTGCTATTATGGGGTCCTGAAGCACAAGGAGATTTTACTCGTTGGTGTCAATTAGGAGGTTTATGGGCTTTCGTTGCTCTTCATGGTGCTTTTGCACTAATAGGTTTTATGTTACGCCAATTTGAGCTAGCTAGATCTGTACAATTACGTCCTTATAATGCAATTGCTTTTTCTGGTCCAATTGCTGTTTTCGTTTCTGTATTTCTAATCTATCCTCTTGGTCAATCAGGTTGGTTTTTTGCACCTAGCTTTGGTGTAGCAGCTATTTTTCGATTTATTTTATTCTTTCAAGGTTTTCATAACTGGACTTTAAACCCTTTTCATATGATGGGAGTTGCTGGAGTTTTAGGAGCAGCTCTTTTATGCGCTATTCACGGTGCAACTGTTGAGAATACTTTATTTGAAGATGGTGATGGTGCAAATACATTCCGTGCTTTTAATCCAACTCAATCTGAAGAAACTTATTCTATGGTTACAGCTAATCGTTTTTGGTCTCAAATTTTTGGTGTTGCATTTTCCAATAAACGCTGGTTGCATTTCTTTATGTTATTCGTACCAGTAACTGGTTTATGGATGAGCGCTATTGGAGTCGTCGGTCTGGCTTTAAATCTAAGAGCTTATGATTTTGTTTCTCAGGAAATTCGTGCAGCGGAAGATCCTGAATTTGAAACTTTCTATACTAAAAATATTCTTTTAAATGAAGGTATCCGTGCTTGGATGGCAGCTCAAGATCAGCCTCATGAAAATCTTGTATTCCCCGAGGAGGTTCTACCACGTGGAAACGCTCTTTAATGGAACCTTATCTTTAGGTGGTCGTGATCAAGAAACCACTGGTTTTGCTTGGTGGGCTGGTAATGCGAGACTTATTAATTTATCTGGTAAATTATTAGGCGCTCATGTAGCTCATGCTGGATTAATTGTATTCTGGGCCGGAGCAATGAATCTTTTTGAAGTAGCTCATTTTGTACCAGAAAAACCTATGTATGAACAAGGATTAATTCTACTTCCTCATTTAGCTACCTTAGGGTGGGGAGTAGGTCCTGGTGGCGAAGTTATAGATACTTTTCCATATTTTGTATCTGGAGTACTTCATTTAATTTCTTCCGCAGTTTTAGGCTTCGGAGGTATTTATCATGCGCTTATTGGACCAGAAACTTTAGAAGAATCTTTTCCATTTTTTGGTTATGTTTGGAAAGATAAAAATAAAATGACTACTATTTTAGGTATTCATTTAATTTTATTAGGTGCTGGTGCTTTTCTTTCAGTATTTAAAGCCTTATATTTTGGAGGTGTTTATGATACTTGGGCTCCTGGGGGGGGTGATGTAAGAAAAATTACAAATCTTACCCTTAATCCTAGTGTTATATTTGGTTATTTACTTAAATCACCTTTTGGTGGAGAAGGATGGATTGTTAGTGTAGATAATTTAGAAGATATTATTGGAGGGCATGTTTGGTTAGGTTCTATCTGTATTTTCGGTGGAATTTGGCATATTTTAACAAAACCATTTGCTTGGGCTCGTCGTGCTCTTGTTTGGTCCGGAGAAGCTTATTTATCTCATAGTTTAGGGGCAATTGCTGTTTTTGGTTTTATCGCTTGCTGTTTTGTTTGGTTTAATAATACTGCTTATCCAAGTGAATTTTATGGTCCTACTGGGCCAGAAGCGTCTCAAGCGCAAGCTTTCACTTTCTTAGTTAGAGACCAACGGCTTGGAGCTAACGTAGGTTCTGCTCAAGGACCTACCGGTTTAGGTAAATACCTTATGCGTTCTCCAACTGGGGAGATTATTTTTGGAGGAGAAACCATGCGTTTTTGGGATCTTCGTGCTCCATGGTTAGAACCTTTACGAGGTCCTAATGGGTTGGATTTGAGTAAATTGAAAAAAGATATTCAACCTTGGCAAGAACGACGTTCTGCAGAATATATGACTCATGCTCCATTAGGTTCTTTAAATTCCGTAGGTGGTGTAGCTACTGAAATTAATGCAGTAAACTATGTTTCTCCACGAAGTTGGCTATCTACTTCCCATTTTGTGTTAGGATTCTTTTTCTTTGTAGGTCATTTATGGCATGCAGGAAGAGCGCGTGCAGCTGCAGCTGGATTTGAAAAAGGAATTGATCGCGATTTTGAGCCTGTTCTTTCTATGACACCCCTTAACTAATAATTAAAAAACAAATTAGTTATTGGTAATTTAAAATGGTTCGGCTTTTTTAGTCGAGCCATTTTAATAAAATTTAAGTATTTTTCATAAAAACGATTGATTTGAAAGAAAAATCAAAGGAGAGAGAGGGATTCGAACCCTCGATAGTTTTTAGAAACTATGCCGGTTTTCAAGACCGGAGCCATCAACCACTCGGCCATCTCTCCTTTAAGTAAAAAAATAGTAAGGTCACTAATTATACAATAATAAAAGCTTATTTAACAGTATTGTTACATAAATAAAAAGTAAATGTTAAATTTTTGAATTAAAAAAAAATCTGAAATATTTTTGACTCAGTAAGTAAATATTTTTGACTCAGTAAGTAAATATTTTTGACTCAGTAAGTAAATAATTACTAGAAAAGGATTAATGGTATAACTTATTTCATATTTTTTAACTTGGAGAATCACAACCATGACTATTGCCTTTCAGTTGGCTGTGTTTGCATTAATTGCTATTTCGTTTCTATTAGTAATTGGTGTACCTGTTGTGCTTGCCTCTCCCGATGGTTGGTCAAGTAGTAAAAATGTTGTGTTTTCAGGTGCTTCATTATGGATTGGATTAGTTTTTTCGGTCGGTGTTCTTAATTCTTTTATATCATAGAATTTTATTTTTATTATACGAAATTAAAAATGAAATAAACTAAAATGTTTTTATTTCCCTCCCTCTGTAGACTTTATATTATAAGTTCTAAAAGGTATTTTATACAAGTCCTCTGATAGAAAATAAATATTTTCTACTAGGGAGGGTTTTTCTATTTCATTTTATTTCAAATTATTTCAATTAATTATTTAATTAATTAAAAAAATTTAATAAATAATTGACTATGTTAAAAAAAAACGTATATATATATATATAAATATTTTATATATATCTAGATATAATTGCGGGTATAGTTTAATGGTAAAATTCCTCCTTGCCAAGGAGAATATGCGGGTTCGATTCCCGCTACCCGCCTCTTTTTATACTGTCATAATTTAGTTGGAAATAATAAAAAAGAAAAAAGGTTTAAAAATGACGAGAAACTAAACTTTTATTTTATATATATATAAATAAATATCTATAAATTACTATATTCCTTTAGCATTTTATACTATAAATTTAGCGGAGACGGGATTTGAACCCATGACCTCAAGGTTATGAGCCTTGCGAGCTACCAGGCTGCTCTACTCCGCGTAATGAAATAATAACATATTTTTAATTGATTAAACAATAATTTTTTTATTTTAGTCATGAAACCCCCTAACTAAAATTAGGGGGACTTTTTAATTATAGTTTTTTCTCGCGTCTCTTTAAAATTTTTCACCAACTGGATTTAGTTATTCCGGGTATAAAGCATGCATGAGCCATTTCTCTTAATACATGTCTAGATAAACCAAAATCACGATAATTTGCTCTAGGCCTTCCGGTTAAAAAACAGCGACGATGAAGTCTTGTAGGTGCACTGTTACGTGGTAAAGTTTGTAATTGTTTTTGAAATTCCCATTTTTCATCTAAAGATAAAGTTTCCTTTATTTTTTTTTTCATAGATTGACGAAATTTTTGGTATTTTTTTTCTAATTTCTGTTTTTTTTTTTCTCTTTCAATAAGACTTTTCTTTGCCATGATTTTCTTTAATGAGTAAATTATTTTTTTAGTTAAAAAAAAGTGAAATAAATTAAAATTTTTTTTTTCACTTTTTTTCATTTTATCTTATTTTGTTATATTTTTTTATATCGAATAGGATAAATGCTAGTTTTAAAACTAGCATTTATCCTATTCAATAAAATTTTTTATCCTATTTAATTTTAATAATTATTAACCAAATTTACCTGATGTAGAAGCAATCAGAAAAGCGGCATAAGTAAATATATAACCTACTGAAAAGTGGGCTAACCCAACTAACCGTGCTTGAACAATAGAAAGAGCTACTGGTTTATCTTTCCAACGAACTAGATTAGCTAAAGGCGTGCGTTCATGAGCCCAAGCTAAAGTTTCAATAAGTTCTTGCCAATATCCACGCCAAGAAATTAAAAACATGAATCCAGTAGCCCAAACAAGATGTCCAAATAAAAACATCCATGCCCAAACAGATAAACTATTCATACCAAATGGATTATACCCATTAATAAGTTGTGAAGAGTTTAACCATAGATAATCTCGTAACCATCCCATTAAATATGTAGAAGATTCATTAAATTGAGCTACATTTCCTTGCCATAAAGTAATATGTTTCCAATGCCAATAAAAAGTGACCCACCCAATAGTATTTAGCATCCAAAAAACAGCTAAATAAAAAGCATCCCATGCTGAAATATCACAAGTTCCACCTCGACCTGGACCATCGCACGGAAAACTATAACCAAACTCTTTTTTATCTGGCATTAATTTAGAGCCACGCGCATCTAAAGCACCTTTTACTAAGATTAATGTAGTTGTATGTAAACCTAAAGCAATAGCATGGTGAACTAAGAAATCTCCAGGACCAATAGTTAAAAATAAAGAATTGCTATTATTATTAATAGCATCTAACCAACCTGGTAGCCATAAAGTCTGGCCAGCATTGAAAGCTGGGCTATCTACTGACGATAAAAGCACATCAAAACCATACAAAGCTTTGCCATGAGCAGATTGTATCCATTGAGCAAATACAGGTTCAATTAAAATTTGTTTTTCTGGAGTACCAAAAGCAAGCATAACATCATTATGAACATAAAGCCCTAAAGTGTGAAAGCCTAAAAATAGACTAGCCCAACTTAAATGTGATATAATTGCTTCTTTATGTTCTAACATTCTTGCTAATACATTATCTTTATTTTGTTCTGGATTATAGTCTCTTATAAAGAAAATAGCTCCATGAGCAAAAGCACCTGTCATTATAAATCCAGCAATATATTGGTGATGGGTATATAATGCGGCTTGAGTAGTAAAATCTTGTGCGATAAATGCATATGGAGGTAAAGAATACATGTGTTGAGCTACTAAAGAAGTAATAACTCCTAAAGAAGCTAAAGCTAGACCTAGCTGAAAATGAAGAGAATTGTTAATAGTATCATAAAGACCCTTATGTCCACGACCCAAACGGCCTCCTGGAGGGGTATGTGCTTCTAAAATTTCTTTCATACTATGACCAATACCAAAATTAGTTCTATACATATGACCAGCTATAATAGAAATAACTGCAATCGCTAAATGATGGTGCGCCATATCAGTCAACCATAAACTTTGTGTTTGTGGATGAAATCCTCCAAGAAAAGTCAGAATAGCAGTACCTGATCCTTCAGAAGTACCAAATAAATGACTATTTGAGTCAGGATTTTGAGCATAAACATTCCATTGTCCTGCAAAAAAAGGTCCTAAACCTTGCGGATGTGGTAATGCTGTTAATAAATTATTCCATCTTACATGTTCACCTCGAGATTCAGGAATAGCCACATGAACTAAATGTCCAGTCCATGCTAAAGAACTTACTCCAAAAAGTCCTGATAAATGATGGTTAAGACGAGATTCTGCATTTTTAAACCATGAAACACTTGGTTTCCATTTTGGCTGTAAATGTAACCAGCCAGCTATTAGAAAAAGAGCCGAAATAAATAATAGAAAAAGAGCTCCAGTATAAAGATCTTGATTACTACGTAAACCAATTGTATACCACCATTGATATACTCCAGAATAAGCTATATTAACTGGACCTGACGCTCCGCCTCGAGTAAATGCTTCTACAGCGGGTTGACCAAAATGTGGATCCCAAATTGCATGAGCAATTGGCCGTACATGTAAAGGATCTTGTACCCATGCTTCGAAATTACCTTGCCAAGCTACGTGAAATAAATTACCAGAAGTCCATAAAAAAATGATTGCTAACTGACCAAAGTGAGAAGCAAAAATTTTTTGATAAAGACGTTCTTCAGTCATATCATCATGACTTTCAAAGTCATGTGCAGTCGCGATACCGAACCAAATACGACGAGTAGTTGGGTCTTGAGATAGGCCCTGGCTGAATTTTGGAAATCTTGATGCCATAATGCTTTTCAAATCCTCCTAGCCATTATCCTACTGAAATAATTCTCGCTAGGAAGAATGCCCATGTTGTGGCAATTCCACCCAGAAGGTAATGAGCTACTCCTACAGCACGGCCTTGTACAATACTTAAGGCTCTAGGCTGAATAGCAGGGGCAACTTTTAATTTGTTGTGAGCCCAAACGATAGACTCAATAAGTTCTTGCCAATATCCACGACCACTAAATAGAAACATTGAACTAAAAGCCCAAACAAAATGAGCGCCTAAAAATAAAAGACCATATGCAGATAATGAAGAACCATAAGATTGAATTACTTGAGACGCTTGTGCCCATAAAAAGTCACGAAGCCATCCATTAATTGTAATTGAACTTTGTGCGAAATTTCCTCCTGTAATATGAGTAACAATTCCTTGATCGCTGATACTACCCCATACATCAGATTGCATTTTCCAGCTAAAATGAGAAATAACTACTGAAATAGCATTGTACATCCAGAATAGACCTAGAAAAACATGATCCCAAGCAGATACTTGACATGTTCCGCCTCTTCCAGGTCCATCACAAGGAAATCTAAAGCCAAGATTAGCTTTATCTGGTATTGAACGAGAACTACGTGCAAATAAAACACCTTTTAATAGTATTAAAACAGTTACGTGAATAGTAAAAGCATGAATATGGTGTACCAAAAAATCCGCGGTTCCTAATGGAATTGGTAATAAAGCAACTTTTCCACCTACTGCAACTAAATCACCACCTCCCCAAGTTAAACTCGTACTTGCTGTTGCATTAGGAGCTGTTAAACTAGGTGCTAAGGCATGGGTATTTTGTATCCATTGAGCAAAAACAGGTTGTAATTGTATAGCAGTATCTGAAAACATATCTTGAGGGCGGCCTAAAGCGCTCATTGTATCATTGTGAATATATAGTCCAAAACTATGAAAACCTAAAAAGATACAAACCCAGTTTAAATGTGATATTATTGCATCACGGTGTCGTAAAACACGATCTAATAAATTATTGTATTGGGTTGTTGGATCATAATCTCTTACCATAAAAATAGCTGCATGTGCAGCAGCTCCAACTATAAGAAAACCACCAATCCACATATGATGTGTGAATAACGAAAGTTGAGTAGCATAATCAGTCGCTAAATATGGATAAGGAGGCATAGCATACATGTGATGAGCTACTATAATAGTTAAAGAACCTAGCATAGCTAAATTAATAGCTAGTTGAGCATGCCATGAAGTAGTTAAAATTTCATATAATCCTTTATGACCCTCGCCTGTAAATGGACCTTTATGAGCTTCTAAAATTTCCTTCATACTATGACCAATACCAAAATTAGTTCGATACATATGACCAGCTACCAGAAAAAGAACTGCAATCGCTAAATGATGGTGCGCTGTATCAGTTAACCATAAACCTCCAGTAATTGGGTTTAATCCTCCGCGAAAAGTTAAAAAATCTGAATATTCTGACCAATTTAGAGTAAAAAATGGGGTTAATCCTTTAGAAAAACTTGGATAAAGCTGAGCTAGAAGATCACGATTTAAAATAAATTCATGAGGAAGTGGTATTTCTTTAGGATCTACTCCGGCATCTAGAAGTCGATTAATAGGTAAAGAAACATGTACTTGGTGTCCTGCCCAAGATAAAGATCCTAAACCTAATAGACCTGCTAAATGATGGTTTAACATAGATTCTACATTTTGAAACCAAGCTAATTTCGGAGCAGCTTTATGATAATGAAACCATCCAGCAAAAGGCATTAAAGCTGCAAAAACTAATCCACCTATTGCAGTCGAATAAAGCTGTAATTCATTAGTTATTCCAGAAGCTCGCCAAAGTTGAAAAAAGCCAGAGGTTATTTGTATTCCTTGAAAACCTCCACCTACATCTCCATTCAAAATTTCTTGCCCTACTATTGGCCAAACAACTTGAGCACTGGGTTTAATATGAGTAGGATCACTTAGCCATGCTTCATAATTTGAAAAACGAGCCCCATGAAAATACATACCACTTAGCCAAATAAAAATAACAGCTAGTTGGCCAAAGTGAGCACTAAATACTTTACGAGAAATTTCTTCCAAATCATTTGTGTGACTGTCAAAATCATGAGCATCAGCATGTAAGTTCCAAATCCAAGTTGTAGTATTAGGACCCTTAGCTAAAGTTCTTGAAAAATGCCCTGGTTTAGCCCATTTTTCAAAAGAAGTTTTTACGGGATCTTTTTCTACCATAATCTTGACTTCTGGTTCCGGTGAACGAATAGTCATCGAGGTTCTCCTCTCTTCAGACGAGGCATAGGAAAAACCCACCAATAATGAATAGTAAACTTCTAAAAGATATTTATGATTTTTTATCCAACTTTTTTTTTCAGTTTAAAACTGGAGCAACTATAATACAGAAGTTACCTAGGGCAGGTATTCAAATTTATTATGACACATCTTTAAGGTGCCTAATGGACCATATTAAATTAAATCCTATTTTTAGTTAAAGTAATTTAAATTTATCTTTTATTATTTTTTTTTTTTATTTAAAACGCCCTGTTATTTTCAACCAATTTTGTGCTTCAATATAATTGCTTGGAGCAAGCGAGATTGCTTGTTTCCAATAATCTGCTGCTTGGTTAAACCAAGCTTCGGATGCTTCAGAGTCTCCTTGCTGAATAGCTTGTTCTCCTCGGTTGGGATAGGTAAAAATATCTTCCCTTAGAACCGTACATGAGAGTTTCCTACCTCATACGGCTCACTTAATTAAATTGACTATATTATTACTTAATTAAAAAATTTGTGGAAATTTTTTTTTTATTCAATTAATATTTAATAATTATTTAATAATTTTAATGATAGTAAGGTTTATAATAGAAAATTAGTTAATGAAATAAGTTTTAAATAAAAATTTAAAGAAAATTTTTCGTTTTCTTTTTTTTTTATTTTTATCTTTTCTCCCATAAAAAAAATAAAATTTTTTAGGATAACTATCTTATTTTTAATTAAATTTTCTTAGTATTTAATGATTAATTTATCAAAAATACTTTATCTCTTTAGGATCTGAGACTACACCGCTGTTTATTCAATTACCATTCAACTCAACTTTATTACATAAGTGAATTTTCTAATTTCTAAGTAAACAGATTTTTTTATTGGACCATAATTTTAATACTGGATCGTTACGGCGCTTTTCTAACAAATTAATTACATTATCCATAGAGGTTTTAGACTTTTATTTAAATCGTTCTTTATTTTTAAATATTTCTAGATTTTATAATGAAGTTTTATTTATTACAGCTAATAAAAATCTTTTTTACTGATTTATATGTAATAAGTCTCCACTTTTTTTATTTATAATTTGTGGTAGTTTTTTACTAAAAAAATATATTATATTGATAGCCGCACGTAATGACAGATCACAGCCATATTATTAAAAGCTTGCGGTAAAGATGGATTTCGTTCTAATGCTTGAAAATAATATTCTAAAGCTTTTGCGTGTTCTCCATTACTTGTATGAATAAGGCCTATATTGTATAGTATATAACTTCGATCATAGGGGTCAATTTCTAAGCGCATAGCTTCATAATAATTTTGTAAAGCTTCTGCATATTCTCCTTCAGATTGAGCTGACATTCGTTACGATCGTCTATATAAGTCTAGAAAAATAAATAAACTTCGTTTCAAAACCGTACATGAAATTTTTATTTCATACGGCTTCTCTTGTTTAATATATAAACGGGATTAATCTATAAAATTTCTAAAAAAGTTTTACCCAATATAATAAATTACCAAGGGCTAGTTTTTTTTTAAATAGCTAGCCATCCTTCTTTTAAAAAGGATTTTTATTTCAATTTTAAATTTAATTTTTAAATTTTTCTTTGTTCTTAATACTTTGTTTCTTAAAGGATTAGCTTTTTCGACAATCTCCGATGATTATATGAGTACCCAATTTACAAATGAGATGGATTTTTGTTTTCCTAACCATAAATTTATTAGTAAATAATTTTTACTATTGTGTATAAAAAAAAATTTTATTTAAAATTTGACGAAGTTTTTGTGTTGTCGATTTCTACACGTAATGCTTTTCCAACTATGTATGCTTATAAAGTAAACTTAAAATTATAGCGTTAACCTTTTGCTTAATACTTTAATTCCTAAAAAATTAAAAGATTAAAGGCTACATTAATCGAGGGTACACGACAGAAGGAATTATTTTTTCTAAATTAACCTTCACTAAGTATAAGTTTCATGTAATTAAATATTTTCATGTTTTCTTCCCTATAAAATGAATTTTAACAAGAGTTCAAAAGTCAAATCGCACCATCTCTATAATAACTAAAAGCTTCTTTTTCCCTTTGTGTAGTCGGAATTATTCGTAATAAAATGTCAGCAACAATTGTAAAAGTTTTATCAATAAAATTATCATTCTTTTGAGATCGAGGCATAATCAAATAGAGTTTTGGCAAATTTTTAATATTCCCTTTATTTGAGAATAAATCCATTAAATTTTTTTTTACAATATATTTATTTAAATATAAATATATATATATAAAATATTTAAATAAATTAAATTTATTAATTAAAAAACTAAAAAACTTGCTATGCTACAAACTTATGACTTAAAATTACAGAAAAATATTATAGGAAAGATGGCCGAGTGGTCGAAGGCGTAGCATTGGAAATGCTATGTAGGCTTTTGTTTACCGAGGGTTCGAATCCCTCTCTTTCCGGAGTTATAAATTTTTATTATGTATATAATTAAAAATACTATTAATTCTTAGTTAAGCTTGACGAGAATAATATTCTACAACTAATAATTCATTTATTTTTAAACCAATTGATTCACGATCTAATATTTGATTAACCAATCCTTTTTTTTCCAAAGAACTATAAGTTAAATGATTTGGTATTTTATATTTTTGATAAAACTCTATATTTTTACTAATTATAGCCTCAGATTTTTTTTGATCTTTTATAGTAATAAAATCCTGAGGTTTACACCGATAACTTGGTATATCTACTATACAATCATTAACTAAAATATGTCTATGATTTACTAATTGTCTTGCTCCAGGAATCGTAGGAGCCATACCTAATCGAAAAATAACATTATCTAAACGCATTTCGAGTAATTGTAATAAAACTTCACCTGTGGATCCTTTTGCTCTTCTAGCAATACGTACATAATTAAGTAATTGTCGTTCTGTTATTCCATAATGAAAACGTAATTTTTGTTTTTCTTCTAAACGAATGCGATACTGAGAAATTTTTTTATTAGATGTTGATTGATTGATAGAACTAGATTTTAACTGGGGTGTTTTATTAGTTAGTCCTGGTAAAGTTCCTAAACGACGTATTATTCTTACACGAGGTCCTCGATAACGGGACATAAAAACTCCTTATTTTTACAAAAAAAATTTACAGAAAGAAAGATAAAATAATAATAATAATATTCATAATAAAAAGTAAAAGGTATTCAATTAATTTCTTTTTTTTTTATAAAGTTTTTACTTCAAATTTATTTAACTTTTTTTACCAAAAAATTATACATTTTTTTTTAGTCAAAAACATCATAACATGAGAGACGCTACAAAAAAAAAACAATATTATTTTTTTATATAAATAAACTTCTAAAAGTTTTTAAATTTTTTATTTTAAGATCTATTTTTAGTAATATATTTATTATTAAAAAAAATTAAAAAAAGCCCGCTATCGGAGTCGAACCGATGACCATCGCATTACAAGTGCGGTGCTCTGACCTCTGAGCTAAGCAGGCTTTATTAATAGAAGTAAATAATAATAACAATTATTTCTTTTATTTTATTATTTTATTTTGAGTAACTTAATTATTATATCAATAAAAATTTAATAATGCAATAATTTAGTTCAAAAAAGAATGTAGTTCAAAAAAGAATGCTGAATTTTACTAATTAAAAAAAAATTATATAATATATATATACATAAAATGTTGCCTTAAAACTTATAAAATATTATAATTGTTTAGTATAATAAATAAAATTGTTTAATATAATAAAATCTTATTAATTATAATTTTTTTTTATAGAATTTATTTTTTAATTTAAACTAACGAAATTTAATTTAAACTAACGAAAAAAGGGGGTATGGCGGAATTGGTAGACGCTACGGACTTAAATAATTTGAGCTTTAGTAGAAAAACTTACTAAATGCTAGCTTTCAGATTCAGGGAAACTTAGGTTGATGAAAATATAAGCAATCCTGAGCCAAATCTTATTTCGTTTGAAAATAAAATAGGTGCAGAGACTCAATGGAAGCTATCCTAACGAATAATATTTTTTAAATTATTTAAAATTTATTTTTTAGATATTAAGCGAGGATAAAGATAGAGTCCAATTTTACATGTTAATCTAGCAACAATTTAAATTGTAGTAGAAAGAAAATCCGTTGGCTTTATTGACCGTGAGGGTTCAAGTCCCTCTACCCCCAAAACTATAATTTTTTATTGACATAAACTGGAAGTTTATGTTAGGATAAGCCAATAAAAGAGGCCGGAATAGCTCAGTTGGTAGAGCAGAGGACTGAAAATCCTTGTGTCACCAGTTCAAATCTGGTTTCTGGCATTATAAAATTATTTTATATATTTTTTTATTTTTATTATATATTTATTTTATGATATATTTACATATACATTATTTTGTTTTATTGTCGTAAATTAGACAATAAAACAAATTTTTTTTTTTAAAAGTAGATCTCTAATTAATATATTTATTCACATAGAATAAAATTTATTTTAGCTTCTAAATTTAGATTAATAAGCATCTTGTAATTCATAAAAATCTGGTACAATGTAATCTTTACGTAAAGGCCAACCAATCCAAGTATCAGGCATTAATATACGTTTAAGACATGGATGATTTTCATAAGAAATTCCTAGCATATCATAAGATTCCCGTTCTTGAAAATCTGCACTTTTCCAAATCCAAAAAACAGATGGTATTTTAGGCTTTTGTCTTGATACAAAAATTTTTATACATATTTCTTCAGGTTGGTCTGCATTATTTTGTATTTTTGTAAAATGATATACACTCGCTAATAACCCACCAGGTGCTACATCATAAGCACATTGAGAACGAAGATAATTAAAACCATAAACATATAAAGCAACCGCTATAGAAAGCCAATTTTCAGATTTAATTTGTAAAATTTCTACACCTTGATAATCAAAACCTAAAGGTCGATGAGCTAGGTTATGTTTTGCTAGCCAACCAGATAATCGCCCTTGTATTTTAGTAGTAGTAGTAAAATCATTTTTATAAGTATTTAACATATTTAAGTTTTTAAAAAATTCTATTTATTTTGAATATTTTTTTCATTATTCTCTTTTTTTAATCAAAAAGTTAAATTTTTATTTTTTTCAATTAAAGCAAAATTTTCTAAAGTTGAATTAAATTGAGATTTAGAAAATTGAGGATATAACTGTTTATTAGATTGTGTAGTATTAATAGTAGATACAAAATTAAATTTATGATTTAATGTTAAATATCTCTCTCCTTGTTTAAATTTACCTTTATCTTTATATGTTTCTTGAGCTACTTTTTTACGAAGTTTTATTATAGCATCTATAATAGCTTCTGGTTTTGGTGGACAACCAGGTAAATAAATATCTACAGGAATTAATTTATCTACTCCACGAACTGTACTATACGAATCTGTACTAAACATACCTCCTGTAATAGTACACGCTCCCATAGCAATCACATATTTAGGCTCAGGCATTTGCTCATATAATCTTACTAAAGATGGTGCCATTTTCATTGTTACAGTACCAGCAGTTATTATAAGATCTGCTTGTCTTGGACTAGACCTTGGAACTAAACCATAACGATCGAAATCAAAGCGTGAGCCAATTAATGAAGCAAATTCGATAAAACAACAACTAGTACCATAAAGAAGTGGCCATAAACTAGAAAGTCTAGCCCAATTTGAAAAATCATTAAAAGTTGTTAAAATAATTGAATTTGAGTTTTTTTGATTGGAGAGTGAATTTATAAGTGGCTTAATAGAATTATTAATTTGATTTTTATAATTATACTCATTAGAATTTAAGACCATTCTAGTGCTCCTTTGCGCCATGCATAAACTAAGCCAATGATCAAAATAAATACAAAAACTAAAGCTTCAATGAAAGCAGATAGACCTAATTCATTAAAACTCATGGCCCAAGGATAAAGAAAAACTGTTTCTATATCAAAAATAACAAAAACTAGAGCGAACATATAATAGCGAATTTGAAACTGAATCCAAGCATCGCCCATTGGTTCTATACCCGATTCATAACTAGTTAATTTTTCTGGTCCTTGATCATTATTACCAATAGGTGTTAAAATCTTAGAAATTGAGAAAGTTAATATAGGAATAAAACTAGCTATTAATAAAAAAATAAAAAAAGAATTGTATTTAGGCAATAAAAACATGAATATACTCCTATATAAGAAGAACAGTTTTATTTTAAATAAAAATAAAATTTAATTAATTAAATATTTTATTCATATATACATATGAATAAAATATTTAATATATATATAAACTATAAAAAAATATATGAACTAATAGAAAGTAATAATAATAATTCAAATACTAAATATTTAAATAATTTAGGGCTATACGGATTCGAACCGTAGACAATCTCGGTAAAATAGTTAAAAATATTTATTTGAAATTTACTTATAACTATTTTAGGAACCCAACATGCAGTTTTTATTGCATTGGGCTCTTTCATCAACTAAAAATAAATTTAGTTATTTTGCTATCTTTTTTTTTTTACTGAAATAATAAAATAGCTCCGTGTGCTTAAAAAATCTTTTGAAGCGATCCCAAAGTTAAAAAAAAAATTAATGTTGACATAGGTTTGCTTAATTCAGCATTGATTTACTCATAATGAATTTCTATTACTTGCAGATTTTGAAACTTTATACACCTTAAAGCTTATCAAGTAAGAAAATAGAATATCTCGAGGTCCTCGTACTACCCTCATCATGCTTAGCATTGAATAATTTTTCAATTTTACCATATCAACTAAAAGATAAATTTTAATTTATTATAAATTAAAATTTAATTTTTTGTCATGCTATTGTTCTTTTATATCGATTATAAAAGTAAGACAAAACATTTCATAAAATAAATTTTATTCTGAATCGTATAACACAATAAATTTTTTAAAAGCATTGGCGCACGTGTAAACGAGGTGCTCTACCGCTGAGCTATAGCCCTTATTATTATTTTCAACTAATAATATAGTAACATAATTTATTTTTTTTTGTCAAGACAATTATTCAGCTAAAATAAAAGATTTTTTTATTTTAGATATTTTTTAAATATATTAATAAAAATATTGCTTATATGTTAATTAATAGGCTAAAATATTAATAGCCTACTTAACTCAGTGGTTTAGAGTATCGCTTTCATACGGCGAGAGTCATTGGTTCAAATCCAATAGTAGGTAAATAATTAATAAAAGAACTCAATGGTATATAGATTATATATACCATTGAGTTCACTAAAATTTTTAATTTTAGGAAATAGCTTCAATAGCTTCTAAGCGTGCTTTTGCTCTTTTCAAACTTAAATTAGCTTCAATAGCTTGTTTTCGACCGTTCGCTTGAGATAGCTTAGTTTGAGCCATCTGAAAAGTTTCTTGAGCATCTTGCAAATTTATTTCATTAGCTTTTTCTGCTTCATTTACCAAAATTGTCATTTGATTATTGTCTATCATAGCAAAACCACCCATTAATGCCATAGTAGACCATTTTTCATTAAGTCGTATTTTTATAATACCTATATCTAAGGCTGTTAAAAGTGGCGCATGGTTAGGTAATATACCAATTCGGCCACTGTTTGTAGATAAAATAATTTCTTGTACTTCAGAATTCCAAACAATTCGATTTGGAGCCATTACACGAAGATTTAGGGTCATATTTTATTAATTCTCCACTTGTAAGGTTGCAGCCTTTGCAGTAGCTTCATCAATATTACCTACTAAATAAAAAGCTTGCTCAGGAAAACTATCTAATTCCCCAGAAAGAATCATTTGAAAACCTTTGATGGTTTCAATAAGACTAACATATTTACCTGGAGAACCTGTAAATACTTCTGCTACAAAAAACGGTTGTGATAAAAAACGCTCAATTTTTCGTGCTCTTGCTACAGTTAATCTGTCTTCTTCTGATAATTCATCAAGTCCAAGAATAGCTATAATATCTTGTAATTCTTTATAGCGTTGTAATGTCTGCTTAACTCCCTGAGCTGTTTCATAATGCTCTTCACCTACAATCCAAGGTTGAAGCATAGTAGAAGTTGAATCTAAAGGATCTACTGCTGGATAAATACCTTTGGCTGCTAATCCTCTGGATAACACAGTAGTTGCATCTAAATGTGCAAAAGTTGTAGCAGGAGCTGGGTCAGTTAAGTCATCTGCAGGTACATAAACTGCTTGAATTGAAGTAATAGAGCCTTCTTTTGTTGAAGTTATTCTTTCTTGTAAAGTACCCATTTCTGTACTTAAAGTTGGTTGATAACCTACAGCAGATGGCATTCTACCTAATAAAGCAGATACTTCTGAGCCGGCTTGAACAAAACGAAAAATATTATCAATAAATAAAAGTACATCTTGTTTATTAACATCTCTAAAATATTCGGCCATTGTTAAAGCAGTTAACCCTACTCTCATACGAGCTCCAGGTGGCTCATTCATTTGACCATAAACCAAAGCTACTTTTGATTCTGAAATATTTTCTTCATTAATTACTTTTGACTCTTTCATTTCCATGTAAAGATCATTTCCTTCACGAGTACGTTCCCCTACTCCACCAAATACAGATACACCACCATGTGCTTTAGCAATGTTATTAATTAATTCCATAATAAGTACGGTCTTTCCTACACCAGCTCCTCCAAACAATCCAATTTTTCCACCACGTCGATAAGGAGCTAAAAGATCTACTACTTTAATTCCTGTTTCAAAAATAGATAATTTAGTATCTAATTGTGTAAAAGCCGGAGCAGATCTATGAATTGGAAAAGTTGTACTAGCAGCTACAGGACCAAGATTATCAACAGTTTCTCCTAGAACGTTAAAAATACGTCCAAGAGTAGCTTCCCCAACTGGAACACTCAAGGGAGCTCCTGTATCAATAACTTGCATTCCTCTCATTAAACCATCTGTCGCACTCATAGCAACAGCTCGAACCTTATTATTTCCTAATAATTGCTGTACCTCACAAGTAACATTAATTTCTTGACCTGCTGTATTTTGACCCTTAACTATTAAAGAATTATAAATATTAGGCATTTTACCTGGAGAAAAAGTAACATCTAATACGGGACCAATAATTTGAGTAATACGTCCTATATTTTTAGCAATAAGTGTTGAAGTACCAAAAGTACGAGAATCTGTTTTCATAAAATTTAGAAGTAAGTTGCTGATTATATTGAAAAAATATTTAGTATCAACTCGATCATTTAATTATTGAAGAAAAAAATTATTTTCAATTAATTACTTATATAAATATAAGTATATGAAATAAAAAAAATTAAAAAGTGTAAGAAATAAATATTTTTTACAATCTGAAATATTAGTAAATAATAAATAGATTTAAATAAAAAAATTTTATTTTATTTTCAAAAAATAAAATAAATTAGGTAATAGTTTATTTTTTTATTTCTTACTATGTTTTTAATTAAATTTTATTTTTATTAATTAGTTTAACATTCAAACGATTATTAGGTCAATGCTTATACAAATAAAATTAATTTACTAAAAATAATCTGAGTTGCATCAAATGTAAAAAATACTATACAATGATACTGTTTTGTTATAGTAAAATAACTTTGTCTAAAAATAGATAAAATTAAATATCAAAGATGTTTTTTTATAAGATTAAAAAAACTTATTTGTCGAGCAGACCTCATCCTTGCAAGAGTTATCAATTGAGTTGTAGGGAGGGACCTATGTCACCACAAACGGAGACTAAAGCAGGTGTTGGATTTAAAGCTGGTGTTAAAGATTACAGATTAACTTATTACACTCCAGACTATCAGACTAAAGAAACTGATATTTTAGCAGCATTTCGAATGACTCCTCAACCAGGAGTACCCGCTGAAGAGGCAGGAGCTGCAGTAGCTGCGGAATCTTCCACTGGTACATGGACCACTGTTTGGACTGATGGACTTACCAGTCTTGATCGTTATAAAGGACGATGCTATGATCTTGAAGCAGTTCCTGGAGAAGATAATCAATATATTGCTTATGTTGCTTACCCATTAGATCTATTTGAAGAAGGTTCTGTTACCAATTTATTTACTTCTATTGTTGGTAATGTTTTTGGATTTAAAGCTTTACGAGCTTTACGTCTAGAAGATTTACGTATTCCTCCAGCTTATTCCAAAACTTTCCAAGGCCCACCTCATGGTATTCAAGTCGAAAGAGATAAATTAAATAAATATGGTCGTCCATTATTAGGATGTACTATTAAGCCAAAATTGGGTTTATCTGCTAAAAACTATGGTAGAGCTGTATATGAATGTCTTCGTGGTGGACTTGATTTCACAAAAGATGATGAAAACGTCAATTCTCAACCTTTTATGCGTTGGAGAGATCGTTTCTTATTTGTAGCTGAAGCTATTTACAAATCTCAAGCTGAAACAGGTGAAATTAAAGGACATTATTTAAATGCTACCGCAGGTACATGTGAAGAAATGATGAAAAGAGCTCAGTGTGCTAGAGAACTAGGCATGCCTATTGTCATGCACGATTATTTAACAGGTGGTTTTACTGCAAATACTACTTTGGCTCATTACTGTCGTGATAATGGCTTGCTCCTTCATATTCACCGCGCAATGCATGCAGTTATTGACCGACAAAAAAACCATGGTATGCATTTCCGTGTATTAGCTAAAGCATTACGTTTATCCGGTGGAGACCATATTCACGCTGGTACTGTAGTAGGTAAACTTGAAGGAGAACGTCAAGTAACTTTAGGGTTTGTTGATCTACTTCGCGATGACTATATTGAGAAAGATAGAAGCCGTGGTATTTATTTTACTCAAGACTGGGTTTCTTTACCAGGTGTTTTACCTGTAGCTTCTGGTGGTATTCACGTTTGGCATATGCCAGCATTAACTGAAATCTTTGGAGATGATTCTGTATTACAGTTTGGTGGAGGAACTTTAGGTCACCCTTGGGGTAATGCACCTGGAGCAGTTGCTAATAGAGTTGCATTAGAAGCTTGTGTACAAGCTCGTAATGAAGGACGTGATCTTGCTCGCGAAGGTAATGAAGTTATTCGTGAAGCTACTAAATGGAGTCCTGAATTAGCTGCGGCTTGTGAAGTGTGGAAAGAAATTAAATTTGAGTTTGAGACAATTGATACTATATAATTTAAATTTTTTCTTTGACTTTTATTTTTGTCAAAGTAAGTTCTTAAATTTAGTAGAATAAAAAAAGAATAAATTAATAATAAGTAGAGATTTTAATTTGTTTTATAAAACAAATTAAAATCTCTAATTAACCAATTTTTTGAAGGTTTTGTAGCTCAGTGGATTAGAGCGTATGGTTCCGAACCATGAAGTCAAGGGTTCAAATCCCTTCTAAACCATTAAAAAAAAATTCTTTTAATTAGTTTTTATTTATTTGTGTTAAACTTTAATTATATATTATCTTAGGTAAAAAAAAATTTAATATTATTGATTATTAAAAAATATTAATTATATAAAATATGTATTCACTATTAATGTGGAAAGATTAAATAAAAACTAATAATATGTCTTTAATGAATTGGTTTGAAGATAAACGCCGATTTGGTGGCTTAATTGGAGCTTCTATTGAAAAAGCTACAAAAGGATATATTCTTAATGAAAGAAAAAAACTTAAAGTTAATACTACTAACGGACTATGGACTCGATGTGATAATTGTGAAAATATTCTTTATGTTAGATTCTTGAAACAAAACAAATCTATTTGTGAAGAGTGTGGATATCATTTACAAATAGGCAGTACAGAAAGAATTGAACTTTTAATTGATCGTGGAACTTGGCAGCCTATGGATGAAGATATGGTTGCTCGAGATGTTCTCAAATTTTCTGATGAAGATTCTTATAAAAGTCGTGTTATTTTTTACCAAAAAAGAACTGGTTTAACTGATGCTATTCAAACAGGTATAGGCAAATTAAATAAAAATTTAATTGCTCTTGGAGTTATGGAATTTCAATTTATGGGAGGGAGTATGGGTTCTGTGGTAGGTGAAAAAATAACCCGTCTTATTGAATATGCTACTGAAAAATCTATGCCATTAATTATTGTATGCTCTTCTGGAGGAGCACGAATGCAAGAAGGAACATTAAGCTTAATGCAAATGGCTAAAATTTCATCTGTTTTACAAATTCATCAAGCTAAAAAAAAATTCCTTTATATAGCTATTCTTACATATCCTACAACCGGCGGAGTTACTGCTAGTTTTGGTATGTTAGGAGATATAATTATTGCTGAACCTAAAGCATATATTGCATTTGCTGGTAAAAGAGTGATTGAACAAACATTACGTCAAAAAATACCATATGGTTTTCAAGTTGCTGAATCTTTATTTGATCATGGTTTACTCGATCTAATTGTTCCACGTAACCTTCTAAAAGGAGTTTTAGGTAAAATATTTGAACTTTATGGTTTAGCTGCTTATAAAGGAGCAAATAATTCTTTTTTTTAAATTAATATTTGTTTCATGAATTTCTTTTTTTTTTAATAAAAATTTTAATTAAATTTTTTTTATTCTTTTTAAATGTTATAATTTTTGTATAGATGCTAAAATTTTATATATTAATATAATTACTTTATTTAAATTTTAATTAAATTTTTAATATTTATTTATTTTTAAGTTAACATTGAAAAACTTTTAAGTAATTATAAAAAAATATATTAACATCTTTTTTAGAAAAACGGTATAATTAACTTTCTTATTTTTTTATAACTATTTTTTCTACAAATAATATTATTAAAGGTAATTTTTTTATGACAGCTTCTTATTTACCTTCGATTTTCGTTCCTCTAATAGGTCTAGTTTTTCCAGCAATTACAATGGCTTCTTTATTTATATATATTGAACAAGACGAAATAATCTAAAATTTTTATTAAAAAATTAATAAAAATTTTAGATTATTCTTATATTTCGTCTATTTATTAACTTTTAAATTTATATTTTTTAATCAAATTTCAATTAATAAATATATATATATATCTATATATAAAATATCTATATATAAATATGTATATAGATATATATATAGATAGAAATGACAAATTCTAATTATAGAAAACCTATATAAAAAAAATTAATATAGTTTTTTATTGGATTCAAATAAAATAAAAAACTATATTAATTTTTTTTTTAAACTACTAAATATTAATTTAATATATAAAAAATTTAGTTTTGTTTTTTTTGCTAGTTATCCTATATATATTTCATAAATTTTTGGAGACGTCATATGAAGCGTGAATCTGAATGGCTTTGGATAGAGCCTATAATAGGATCTCGAAGAATCAGTAATTTTTGTTGGGCCTTTATTCTTTTATTGGGTGCATTCGGATTTTTTTCCGTAGGATTTTCCAGTTATTTTGGTAAAGATCTAATACCTTTCTTATCATCTCAACAAATTATTTTTGTACCTCAAGGGGTTGTAATGTGTTTTTATGGTATTGCCGGGTTATTTCTTAGTTTTTATTTATGGTGCACGATTTTATGGAATGTAGGTAGTGGTTATAATAAATTCGATAAAAAAGAAAAAATTGTTTCTTTATTTCGTTGGGGATTTCCTGGGAAAAATCGGCGTATTTATATCAATTTCTTTATGAAAGATATACAAGGAATACGTATGGAAGTTCAAGAAGGTATTTATCCTCGGCGTATTCTCTATATGAAAATAAAAGGTCAACAAGATATTCCTTTAACACGATTTGGGGAAAAATTAACTTTGAGAGAAATCGAAGAAAAAGCTGCAGAATTAGCTCGATTTTTACGTGTATCTATAGAAGGATTTTAAAATTAAAAAATAAAAAAAAAAATTTAAAATAATTTTTAATTTGTCTATTTAATTTATCTAATTAATATAGAATAAAAAAAACTTTAATATTGTTTTTTTCCGTTTTAGCAAATCTTAATTAAATAGTATTTATGAAATCTTATTGTGTGCAATTTTATTTTTGGTTATTAAAAACTCCATACCGTTCTTTGGAAAGAGCTTATAAAACGAGCAAAAAAATACAATATATAAAAAAAGATTATTTTTCTTATAAAAATAAGAATTTGTCTTCAAGACGATCTTGGCAAGCCATAATGTTATATATAAATACAAATTTAAATAACTATGTATTTATAATATATTGCAGTCTTTTAGAATATAAAATTAGTTTATTTCTTTTAAGCATTATATATAATTTAGTCTTAACCATATCAAATTTTTTTAATTCTTTTTTTTCTAAAGTTACTAATTATTTTCTAGTTTTTATTAAATTTATTTCACAAATTTTAATGTTTCCGCACTTTTATTTTTTTTCTTTTTGGAAAAATATTTTAAATTTTTTTTTTTTTTTTTCACCCAAAATTTTTCTAAAGAAAATTGAGAATGAAATAAACAAAATTAAACTTAACTATAAAAAAAAAATTATTAAAATTAAAACTTCTTTTATTTTAACTAATTTAGTAAAAAAAGATTCAAAAAAAATTGAACAAATGAATAAAAAATTAGCTTGGATTGAAGCTAGTTTAAATGACTTAGATACATGGAAGAATTATTATTCTTTTTCTCTTTTTTCTTTTGAAAAAATAAAGTTAGAAAACACTTTTTATTTTTTAGATTTTGAAAAAATTGATGTTACTACAGCTGCTTATGAATCTATAGGTCTTGTACCTCGTTCAATAACTCGTACTTTATCCGGATTTCAAGCAGAGTTAACAGGACAATCAACTTCATTAGTTCTTCAAGATTTTCAAATATCTCGCTATCAGGCATTGGCTTCGGTACAATATATGTTATTTTTATTTTCTTTTCCTTGGGGATTTTCTATTTTCTTCAAAATTTGGTTTTTAAAGCCTTGGCTCAAAAATTGGTGGAATACTTATCAATTTCAAATTTTTCTTAATTCTTTTCAACAAGAAATAGCATTGAAACGACTTCAAGAGATAGAAGAACTTATTTGGTTAGATAAAATAATGGTAAATTCTTTAAAAGAAATAAAATCACACGATCTTAATATAGAAATTCATCAAAAAACAATTCAGTTAGTCCAAATATATAATGAAAATAGTTTAAATACTCTTTTACAGTTATTAACAGACATTATTTATTTTATTATTTTAAGCGCTGTTTTTATCTTAGGTAAAAAAAGACTAGCTATTTTAAATTCTTGGATTCAAGAATTATTTTATAGTTTAAGTGATACAATGAAAGCTTTTTTTATTCTTTTATTAACAGATTTATGTATTGGATTTCATTCACCTCATGGCTGGGAAATAGTTATAGGTTCTTTTTTAGAACATTTGGGGTTTGCCCATAATAAACATATAATATCTTGTTTTGTTTCAACTTTTCCAGTCATTTTAGATACTGTTTTTAAATATTGGATTTTTCGGCATTTAAACCGTATATCTCCTTCTATCGTAGCGACTTATCATACAATGAATGAATAAAAAAATAAACATTTAATTATAAAATAATTTGTTAATTATTAGTTAGTTCTTTTGATTACTAATGTAGAGTAGAATATTTTTGATTTATGATCTTCATTATTATTATAATGGGCAGAATTATAAATAAGGATCACTAGTTTAGCTAAGTATCCTGCTAATGAATTTTTTGGAAGAGAATAATTGAACTATGCAGAACAAAAATATTAATCACTGGATAAAAAAGTCCGTGATTCGATCGATTTTGATTATAATTTTGATGAAAATAATAGCTTGGCCATCTATTTCCGAAGCATATCCAATTTTTGCACAACAAGCATATGAAGACCCTCGAGAAGCAACTGGTCGTATTGTATGTGCTAATTGTCATTTAGCTAAAAAACCCGTAGATATTGAAGTTCCTCAATCTATATTACCAGATACTGTATTTGAGGCTGTTGTTAAAATTCCCTATGATACACAAATAAAACAAGTTCTTGCTAATGGTAAAAAAGGAGCATTAAATGTAGGAGCTGTACCCATTTCACCCAAAGGATTTGAATTAGCGCCTTCAGATCGTATTCCTCCAGAAATGAAACAGAAAATAGGTAATCTTTATTTTCAATCTTATAGTTCTGATAAAAAAAATATTATTGTAATAGGTCCTATTCCGGGTAAAAAATATAGTGAAATTGTATTTCCTATTCTTTCACCAGATCCTGCTGTTAATAAAGAAACAAATTTTTTAAAATATCCTATATACTTAGGTGCTAATAGAGGAAGAGGACAAATTTATCCGGATGGAAGTAAGAGTAATAATACTGTTTATAATTCATCCATTACGGGTAAAGTAAGTAGAATTTTACGTAGAGAAAAAGGTGGTTATGAAATAACTATTGATAGTTTAGATGGTCGTCAAGTTGTAGATATTGTGCCTTCAGGACCAGAACTTATTATTTCAGAAGGTGAATTAATTCAAGCAGATCAACCTTTAACAAATAATCCTAATGTGGGTGGGTTTGGTCAGGGAGATGCAGAAATAGTACTTCAGGATCAATTACGTATTCAAGGTCTTTTATTATTTTTTGTATCCGTCATATTAGCACAAATATTCTTAGTACTTAAAAAGAAACAATTTGAAAAAGTTCAATTAGCAGAAATGAATTTTTAATTTTTTAATAAAAAAATTAAATTAAAGCGTTTGATTAATAGAATTCTTTTCTATTATGGATGATCATTATAATGAAATTCAATTTAGGTTTTTTATGTTTATATAATATGATAGTCATTTCTTTAGAAATTGAATATTTTGAATATTATTATCTTTTTCCTTTATTAAAAGAAATGTTAAATTATCATGGATATACATTAAAATTAAATTATTTAAAAGTTTTGACTCAACAGACATTAATAAACACATATCAATTAACTAAATGGGGGGGGGGATTTCATAAATATTATAATAAATTCTACTATAATATATATTTTTTTATGATTATAAAAAAAAAAAATCAAAAATTAAAAAAAAGTATATATAATCAATATATATATGAAAATAGAAATAAAAAATTACCAAAAAAATCTTTTTTGTATTTGATTTTTAAATTAATTATATCGTATAAAAAATGGAAAGCTGATGAACTCTACATAAAAATGGCTCATATTGCTTATTGTGAAAATATAATAGATTTTCCGATTAAACTTTTTAAAATGGCTCGTTTTGAAAAGCAAACTTCTTTTTTTTTATTTACATTTTTAAGATGTAAATAAAAAAAATATAGGTATACTTTTGTATTTCTCATATTATTTATGTTAATATTCTAAATTTTTTATTATGAAAAAAAATTAGAATAATAAAAAAATGAGTTATTGTTTTACTAAATTGAAAAGATACTATAAAAATTTATTGCATAAATTTTTATAGTATCTTTTCAATTTTATTATTATTTAAATAACAAAATTTTTAAAAAAATTTGTTAAATTAAACTTTTTTTTATAATTTTCTTCTATAATTTATTAATTTTATGAATAATTTATATATATATTCAAAAATTAAATTATTATAACGAGGAGCCTAATCCAGAGTATGAGCCATAAAAAAAGATACCCACTGAACCAATTACGAGAGTACCAGCTACAGTACCTATTAACCATAAAGGAATTCTTCCGGTGGTATTTGCCATTTATCTTATACTCCTTTTTTAATTTCATTTTTAGTTAGAACTTAAACATAAAAAGAACAGTTATAAATATTAAATTTTAAATTCATTCCAAATAAGGCAAAAGAATTTCTGTTCTAATTAATTAAAAAAATAATTAGAAAATAAAACAGCTAATACGAAAATCAATAACAAACCCCAATAGAGGCTAGTACGATTTAATTCTACACTTTGTTTGTTTGGGTTTGGTTGTGTCATATCTTTACATTTTAAATAAAGCTTATTATTCAAATTTATCGTTGAATAAATTGCATTGCTGAAATTGATCCTAGAAAAAAAACTGTAGGTACAGCTAGTCCGTGAACGGCCAACCACCTAACTGTAAAAATCGGATAAGTTCTATCTATAGTCATTGATACCTCCTAAAAAGATCTAGTAAATTCATCAACTTGTTCTAGTGAATTAAAACGACCAGTAATTAAAGGAACTTCTTGTCGGCTTTCTGTAAAATATTCATTTGGCCGAGGGCTTCCAAAAACGTCATAGGCCAAACCTGTACTAACAAACGGCCAACCTGCTATAAACAAAGATGGTATAGTTATGCTGTGGATTACCCAATATCGAATACTGGTAATAATATCAGCAAAAGGGCGTTCTCCTGTATTTCCAGACATGCTTAACTCCATATATATTTGTAAAGGCTGGAAAAAATTCCATAAAAGATTAAATCTAAAAAATTTTATAAAATAAAATATAGATCTTTTTTTTAGCCTAGTTAGATTATCATTGTTATACCAAAGGTATTTTTGAAGCATACTAAATCAGTATATCTAGGGTTGTTTTAACGCAGCAAGACAAAGAGAATAAAAAAATGTAAAAAAATTGAAAGTTTTTTACATTTTTTAGTTAATTTAATTAATTTTTCATAAAATGATTAATTTATTATGTAAAATATAACACCTTTTTTAGTATATTATACTAATTTAAATTATTAAAGTTTTATAAATTAAATTAACAATAAAATTAACTATTATAAATAATAAATACTTTTAGTAGAAATTAATATACTTATATAATAAATAAAAAAATGTAATAAATAAAAAAACAAATTATTTTTTATTAAATAAACTTTATATTTAATACTTTTTTTTTTCAACAAACGAAATAAATAGAATTTAAGTTAATTTAATTAAATTATCAATATAAAGTTATTAATATAATTAGTTAAAATTTAATTAAATTTTTATAGAAAATAGAAATCATCCGAAATAAAATAGTGGCAAAATTAGTTAAATCTGCTACTATAAAAAAAGCATTGAACAAAATAAAGTCAATGTTATATTTATAATTATTAAAAGTATTTTTAATTAATAAAATTTTAATTCATAAAGAATTTAGGTAATTGTTTTACAAAAGATGTATACTAAATTTGTTATATTATCATTAGGATTTTTCTCATGCTTACTATAATCAGTTATTTTCTATTTTTGTTTGCTGCTTTATCTTTAGCTTTAGTTTTATTTATTGGTTTAAATAAAATACAACTTATCTAAGAAACTATAAAAAAGGTAACTTTTAAGGTCCCATCAATTTCATTGTATTTCTCGAATAAATTTTGAGATTAATAATAAATTTAGTTAGTTTCTAACTTAAATATTATTTTAGTTAAATAAAAAATGGTTGAAGCATTGCTATCTGGAATTGTACTAGGGTTAATTCCAATAACTTTAGCTGGATTGTTTGTAACCGCTTACTTACAATATCGACGTGGTGATCAATTAGATCTTTAATTCAGAATTTATTTCAAAATATTTTCACAATCACGCTCTGTAGGATTTGAACCTACGACATCAGGTTTTGGAGACCTGCGTTCTACCGGGCTGAACTAAGAGCGCTTATTTCAAATAAAATTTTTAATAATAACAAATAATATTTCAATTTTTATTTATTTATAACAAGAAAAAAAATAGTTTAAAATTACTAATTTACTTTAAAGTAGAATTTTATTATATATATTTTCGGGTAGGGATGACAGGATTCGAACCTGCGACATTTTGTACCCAAAACAAACGCGCTACCAAACTGCGCTACATCCCTCTCATAATTAATTATTAATTATAATTAATTTTATCTTATTTATTAAGTTTTTCCTATACTTTTTATTAATTTATCAAATGTATTTTTTAATAAAATTTAAATAAAATTATTAAAGTTATTTTATTTGGAAAATAAATATAAAATGTAGATAAATTTTATATATATAGTGAGTATTATTTTTATGTAAATAAAAAATTATATAGAAATATTATTTTTTCTTTATAAAAAAGGTATCATTTAAGATAAAATAACTTTAATTAAATAAAAAAATATAAAGTAAATTTTTAATTTATTTGTTTTTTCTTAAAAAATTTAATTAATTATTTTATTATATAAAAAAATTATAAAAAATATAAGAAACTTTATTAGTTTATTCAAAATTTATTTATTAGTTTATTTAAAATTTTATAAATATGTATTATAAGGAGACCTACAATGCAAGATGTAAAAACGTATCTTTCTACAGCACCCGTATTAGCTACTTTATGGTTCGTATTTTTAGCTGGTTTATTAATAGAAATTAATCGTTTCTTTCCAGATGCTTTAATTCTTCCTGTTTTTTGAATAAAATAGACTTTCATATAAAAAAATTTATATTATAAATAATAATAATTTTTTTAAATATATTTTATATATTTTAGAGATTAAATATTCGAGATAAATAGTATTATGGCTAAAAATAAAGATGTAAGAGTAACAATTACTTTAGAATGTACTAATTGTGCTCAAAATAATGAAAAAAAAAAATTAGGTATTTCTAGATATACTACTCAAAAAAACCGTCGTAATACGCCTATTCGATTAGAATTAAACAAATTTTGTTCTTATTGTAATAAGCATACTATTCACAAAGAAATAAAAAAATAAATAGTTTTTATGAAACAAGCTATAAATAAATCTAAGCGATCTTCTCGTAGACGTTTACCACCAATTAGATCAGGTGAGATTATTGATTATAAAAATATAAATTTACTTCGTAGATTTATCAGTGAACAAGGAAAAATTTTATCTAGACGAATGAATAGATTAACTTCAAAACAACAGCGTTTAATGACTATTGCTATTAAAAGAGCTCGTGTTTTAGCTTTATTACCTTTTCTAAATAATGAAAATTAATTTAATTTTTTGATTTATTGTTGCTAAAATTTTCTGTATTTTCAATAATTTTTTTAATAATTTATTAACTTCCCTGGAACCCAATTGCTCCAGGGAAGGATTTTTATTTAATGTTTTTTTTCATTTCTTTATTATTCACTAACTTTTTTTAATATTGTAAAAAAACAATTGTAATCTAGTAAAGCTATTTGCGCAAGCATTTTTCGATTTAAAAGTACTTGATTCTGATATAAATTTTGAATTAATTTATTATAAGAAATTCCATTATTTCGGGACGCTGCGTTAATCCGAGTAATCCATAAGCGACGAAGATCTCTTTTTCGTTTATTTCTATCTCGATAAGAAGAAGCTAAAGCTCGCATTCCTTGCTGATTGGCTGTCCGAAATAGTTTTGAATGGGCCCCCTGAAATCCTGCTGTAAGTGTAAAAATATTTTTTCGTCGTTTTCGAGCTACATATCCACGTTTAACTCTAGTCATTAATGTCTACTCTCATAAATTACTGATTGATTTTAATTAAGAAATAAAAAAATAATCTTTTTTTATTTATTTTTTATTATTATTATTTTCATTAATAGAAAAGTTAAATGAAAAATAAAAGTAACAAATTTAATTTTATTGATTATATTTTCTAAAAATTTGTTTAAAATAAAAAAATAAAAACGAAATATATATATTTGATTTGATTATCACTATTTTTTAATCATAAGAAAAAAATAAACATATATATACATTTTTAGATAGATAAAATTATTTTTTTAATTTTTGATAAAAAAACTGACTTTTCTAATGTAGAAAATAAAAATTCTAATGGCTTTTGCTACTTTAACCTTCCTAACCATAATTTATTTAAGTTAAAAACCTTCTTATTCACAAAAGAATAGGACCTTGAAATAAGAAAAATAATGGATTCCATTGTTTCTATGACTTTTTCTTCAACGGTGAGGTCCTTTCTATATACCGGAGCTTTGTAAATTTAAAAATGTTATTTGTAATTTATATAATTTTCAAATTTTAGCTTTATTTTATTAACCAAATAAAAAAAGTATTAAAATCAAAAACTTTTTTATCTAGTAACGATATGTTATTTTGATAGTTTGCTGGGCAGCTGACCGTATTAATCCGTTTTTGCAATCATACAATTATGCTATAATAAACTTTATTATTGTATTTTTTTTCGCTTAACACATCTGTAATTAAATCAAGAGTATTGAAAATTCGCTTTTTTATCTCACATTAAAGTAATTGGATTTGCACCAATAAAAGACATAAATTTCATTTATTTATTAAATAAATAATAGATTAGTAATTTGTTAAAATAAAAAAGGTTCTTCTGCTATACTGAACTTTTTTTATTCTTTATATTTTTATAATCATAACAAGTCGCACATACACTCTAGTACAAACTCCTCTTCGTTGAGGACATCCGCGAAGGGCTGGAGATTTTGTTCTATTTTCTATTGGTTGTCTTCGATTTCTAATTAATTGTTGAATAGTAGGCATTTTAAATTATATGCAGAATTTATTGGTTTAAATTAATTTTAACCAGGAAAATATAATGTAAATTTTTTTATTTATTTAAATATATATATATATATCAAACAGATTTTAAATTTAGTTTTAAATAAAAAAAAATTTATTTAAAAATTTAAGTATTTTCTATAGCTACAAGATCTACAATGCCATAAATTTTTGCTTCTTTTGCTGACATAAAAACATCTCTTTCCATATCTTCAGAAATAACCCATAAAGGTTTACCTATTCTTTGTACATAAACTCGAGTAATGTAATCACGAAGTTTTAGTACTTCTTCTGCCTCCATCATACATTCACCTGCTTGTCCATCATAATAAGAACTAGCAGGTTGATGAATCATTACCCTAATTATAAAATCTGATATAAAAAATTGTATGAACTGTACAAGCATTTTTTATATTGTATACAGCTCTAAAAATAAAATAATAAAATATTTTTTCAAAAAATATAGATTTATTTCAATAAAATATTTTTTAATAGAATTAACTATTTTAAATTTTATATACCATTTTTCTTTTGTTAAATACTATTATGGTTCTATTGTTTTATATTTTTTTTCATAAAACAATGCCAAAGTTTTTTTTTAATATAGTTAAATTTTAATTTAACTAAAATTTAAAATTTGTATTTTTATATTTTTCTAGTTAATAAAAAGGTAAAGAAAATCATATTTATAACACTGAAATAAATAAAAAATTTTAATTAATTATCTTGATATTAAACTTTCTTTTAAGATGATTTTATCAAGCTTTTTATGTCATGCTATTATTACCTTCCATGAGGCGTATACATCTTTTTACTAATTAAGAAAAAGCAAATATTGGCGCAAAGCGTGAGGTAACGCTATACGTTTAGTAATTTCACCCCCAGTTGAAATAAATGATCCCATAGAAGCCGCTAATCCCATACAAATTGTATGAACATCTGGAACTACGAATTGCATAGCATCATAAACAGATATTCCAGCTAGAACAGCTCCACCAGGAGAATTAATATATAAATACATATCTTTACTTTCATCTTCTCCATTTAAATACATCATAATTCCAATGAGTTGATTTGCAATTTCATCGTCTACATGTTGACCTAAAAAAAGTAATCTTTCCCGATAAAGTCGATTGTTATAATAAAATTTAATAAGTTATTTTTTTTTATATAACTGTACTAGCTTTTTTATTTGCCCAATACAGTTTAAGCAGTTGAAAAAATATTATTTATTTTTTTAATTTTTTATAAAAATTTGAATATTTTATATTTTTTTTCATAAAGATTTTTAAATTACTCTCATAACTTTGTTTAATAGTCTAAGTTCGTTTTTTATATACTTAGTGAACAGCATATTAAACAATTCATTCTTTAATATATTTATTAAATAATCTATTTTTTTTATTTAAAATATTTTCGTATTTTATATCTTCTTTTTTTTACAAACGGTTTTTAGTAATATCTTTAGGTTTATAATCTACTTCGGTAAAAATTAGTTAAGTCTTACCTACATATAAAAGTAAGTCTATTGCTTTTTTTTACTTTTTAGCAATTTTCAAAATAAAATTTTCAATTATTAAATTTAACTAAATTTTTCATTTTTTAATTTATATCTTTAACGAAGTTTAAATCTTTATTTTTTGTTTCACTAACCATAGAAAAGATGACTAAACCTTTTTACTTAATAAATTTTATTAAGATATTATTTCATGCTATTAAAGCTTTAATAATTTATTAAGTTTAAAATGAAATAAAAACATCTAGATTATATTAAATAAAGAAAAGATGATGGATAATTTCCATATAACCAAATATGTTTAATAAACGCACTATACGTCGATCCAAACAGCATCTTCTTCTCCTGGAAGCCTAAAAGGCACTTTTGGAACACCAATGGGCATTTTTTTCTATTTGAAATAAAATATAACAGCACTTAAAATAAAAATAGACAAAAAAATAAGTAGCTAACAAATAAAAAATTAGTTTATAATGTTATTAAGAAGATTATATTATATTTTTTTAATAATATTGTCATTATTATATATAATTTAATTAATTATATTATATATAATTTATAAAGAAAAAAAAAATTTATTAAAATTTAAACTATTTTTATGAGTTTAAACTTTACTTTATTGTAGTATAGTCATTAATTAATGCAAAAAAGTTACGTAGTCTCTAATTCTCTTTGAGAAAGGGGTATTTCCATGGGTTTGCCTTGGTATCGTGTTCATACTGTCGTACTAAACGATCCTGGTCGTTTAATTGCTGTACATTTAATGCATACAGCTTTAGTTTCTGGCTGGGCTGGTTCTATGGCTTTATATGAATTAGCAGTTTTTGATCCTTCTGATCCTATTCTCGACCCAATGTGGAGACAAGGTATGTTTGTTATACCTTTCATGACTCGTTTGGGGATAACAAAATCTTGGGGGGGTTGGAGTATTACTGGAGAAACTGTAAATAACGCAGGTATTTGGAGTTATGAAGGTGTAGCTGCAGTCCATATCATATTATCAGGGTTATTATTTTTAGCAGCAATTTGGCATTGGGTATATTGGGATTTAGAGCTATTTCGTGATGAACGTACAGGAAAACCTTCTTTGGATTTGCCTAAAATTTTTGGGATTCATTTATTTTTATCAGGAGTTCTTTGTTTTGCATTTGGAGCTTTTCATGTAACAGGTCTATTTGGTCCTGGTATATGGGTATCTGATCCTTATGGCCTAACTGGAAAAGTGCAACCTGTGGTTCCAGCTTGGGGAGCTGAAGGTTTTGATCCTTTTGTTCCAGGAGGAATAGCTTCGCATCATATTGCAGCAGGTATTTTAGGTATATTAGCAGGTTTATTTCATCCTAGTGTCCGTCCCCCTCAACGATTATATAAAGGATTACGTATGGGGAATGTTGAAACTGTTTTATCTAGTAGTATTGCCGCTGTATTTTTCGCTGCTTTTGTTGTTGCTGGGACTATGTGGTATGGTTCTGCCGCAACTCCGGTAGAATTATTTGGTCCTACTCGTTATCAGTGGGATCAAGGATTTTTTCAACAAGAAATAGATCGAAGAATTCGTTCTAGTAAAAATGAAAATCTTAGTTTATCTGAAGCTTGGTCTAAAATTCCAGAAAAATTAGCTTTTTATGACTATATCGGTAATAATCCAGCTAAAGGTGGATTATTTAGAGCAGGTGCTATGGACAATGGAGATGGAATCGCTGTTGGATGGCTAGGCCATGCTGTTTTTAAAGATAGAGAAGGACATGAACTTTTTGTTCGCCGTATGCCTACTTTTTTCGAAACTTTTCCAGTAGTTCTGGTAGATGAAGAAGGAATTGTTAGAGCTGATGTTCCTTTTAGAAGAGCTGAATCTAAATATAGTGTTGAACAAGTTGGTGTAACTGTCGAATTTTATGGTGGTGAACTTAACGGAGTAAGCTTTAGCGATCCAGCCACAGTAAAAAAATATGCTAGACGTGCTCAACTAGGTGAAATTTTTGAATTTGATCGTGCTACTTTAAAATCAGATGGTGTTTTTCGTAGTAGCCCACGAGGTTGGTTCACTTTTGGCCATGCTACATTTGCTCTTCTTTTCTTTTTTGGTCATATTTGGCATGGTGCTAGAACCTTATTTAGAGATGTTTTTGCTGGTATTGATCCAGATCTAGATGCACAAGTAGAATTTGGAGCATTCCAGAAATTAGGAGACCCTACTACTAAAAGACAAATAGTTTAAATTAATTTAATAAGATTTTTTCTATCTTTTTTAATAAAAAAAAAAATAACTTTAATTTAATAAAAAAAATAATATATATCATTTTTTTTCAAACTTTTTAAATAAAATATATTTTCAATTAGTACGAAAGCTATCTCCATACTTCTCACTTATAATAAAATCTATGGAAGCATTGGTTTATACATTTTTATTGGTAGGTACTTTAGGAATAATTTTTTTTGCCATTTCTTTTCGTGAACCACCTAAAATTCAAACTAAAGGAAAAAAATAAAAAAAAAATTTAAGTTATTTGATTTTTCATAGAAATAAAGAATTACGTACCTTCCCTTTATTTTAGGGAAGGGCTTCAATAATTAACTTAATCTTCATGCTCTTCAAAAGGATCTCTAAGTTCTTTAGAGGGTTGCCCAAAAGCTGTATAAAGAGCATAACCGGTAAAACTCACAAGTGAACACGAGATAAATATAGCGACTAATGTTGCAGTTTCCATTTTTAAGTAATTCCAAAAGAATGGTTTATTTTTAATTAATTCAATTAATATAATAGTACACAAAGTTAACAAATCTCAACTAATGCAATAAAATTTTATGGCTACACAAATTATTGATGATACTCCTAGAACAAAAGGAAAACGAAGTGGTTTAGGAGATATATTAAAACCACTTAACTCAGAATATGGTAAAGTTGCTCCTGGATGGGGCACAACACCTTTAATGGGTATTGCAATGGCATTGTTTGCAATTTTTTTAGTGATTATTCTTGAACTTTATAATTCTTCAGTATTATTAGATGGAGTTCCCGTAAGTTGGTAATACCTTAAAAAGGTTCAATAAAAAAATTTAAATTTTTTTATTGAACCTTTTTAAGGTATTATTTTTATTCGCTAACAAAAAATTTTGTTTTATATATTTTCGGTTTAAAGAACAAGAATCAAGGTAGTTTAATCGTGTAATCAATTAATTAAAGGAATTTATGGATTATGGGTGTGCGACTTGTTTAGATAAATAAAATTTAGAAATACAAAATAATTTGTTAATCTTAAAAAAAAGATTATTTTAATTTATTAAGTGTTATAAATAAAACATTTAAAGCATAAATTTTATATACAATATTAGTAAATGTTTTTTTATTTAAATTAAACTATGATTAATTTTTTTTTTAATTTACTAGTAAAAAATAAAATTTCGTTATCCGATTTTTTATTTAATTAAATTTAAAATGGTTACAAAAAAGTATTTACTTGTTATACTTTTTTTAGTCATCGGAATATAGTAAAAATCTAAAGTTTAGTTATTTTTATTAAATTTTAAACAAGAAAATCTTTATAAAATTGTTATTAATAATATTAATTAAAAAAACAAAATTTAAAGTAAAAGATTACTCAAAAAAGCAGTTTATACAAATAAAGCAAACTTGAGATAAAATAGTAAAAAAGAATTTCTATATATAAATATATATTTTACTTTTTTATATTTAAGCCGTATGAAAAAAAGTATCATTTACGGTTTTTAGAGAAGAAATACATAAAAGTTTATCTATCCCAATAGAGTATATGATTGGTTTGAAGAACGTCTTGAAATTCAAGCAATTGCAGATGATATTACTAGTAAATATGTACCCCCTCATGTCAATATATTTTATTGTTTAGGAGGTATTACTTTAACTTGCTTTTTAGTGCAGGTAGCAACTGGATTTGCTATGACCTTTTATTATCGTCCAACAGTTACTGAAGCTTTTGCCTCTGTTCAATATATTATGACCGAAGTTAATTTTGGTTGGTTAATCCGCTCAGTTCACCGATGGTCGGCGAGTATGATGGTTTTAATGATGATTTTACATATATTTCGTGTTTATTTAACAGGAGGTTTTAAAAAACCTCGTGAATTAACTTGGGTTACTGGTGTTATTTTAGCAGTATTAACAGTTTCATTTGGTGTAACTGGGTATTCTTTACCTTGGGATCAAATTGGTTATTGGGCTGTTAAAATTGTAACAGGTGTACCTGATGCTATTCCTGTTATAGGATCTCCATTAGTAGAATTATTACGTGGAAGTGTTAGTGTAGGTCAATCTACATTAACTCGTTTTTATAGTTTACATACTTTTGTATTACCCCTTTTAACTGCAGTTTTTATGTTAATGCATTTTTTAATGATCCGCAAACAAGGTATTTCTGGTCCTTTATAAATTATTAGAATATAATTTTAATAAAACTTTATAATATAGTAATTTTTTTATTATTAAAAAAATTACTATAAATCAAAATTATTTATTGCCATAAATTTTTTATGACTATAGGTTTTTAAAAAAAATTTATGGATTTTCTATATTTTATTTAAAATTTTTATTTAAATGAAATATATGTTTATTTTTTGAGACAAATTTAATTATGGGAGTGTGTGACTTGAATTAATTATTAAACTTTATAGATTTTTTAATCTATCACATTATAAAAATTTTAAAAAGAAGATGTGTTGTTATCCCAAATTACTTAAAATAGATGAGAAAATAAAAAACTTGGGTAAAAAAATAAATTTGTTTTAAATAAAATTTTTCTATGATCTAATAAATTGAAAAAAGGCTTCGTAAAATTCAATAAATAAAAATAAAAATATATATTACATTTATGTATATATTATTAATATTATATGAATATGATAAAAAAACTACATTCATTTCTTTTGAGTTTTTAAATGTGAAATAATCATGGAAGTAACAAAAAGGTCTAATGAAAAAAAAAAAAGTTAATATATTAACAAGTTAATTTTAAGTAAGTACATAATTTTAAAATTATTAGAAAATTAAACTTATGAAAAATAAGACAATCCAAAAATAATATTAATAACAATATTTAGTTATTATTAAAAATAAAAAATATACTTGGATTTTGAACTTTTTTTAATGAAATAAAATTATTTAATATATTTAATTTATATACTAAACAACTAATTAATAATTTTTGGATTTAAATAAAAATAGTTTGAGTTGGATGAATAAAAAATTCATGTCCAATTCTTTAGGGGGAATATTCTTTTATTAATAACCTATCCTAATAACAAAAAAACCCGACTTAAGTGACCCTATATTACGTGCTAAATTAGCCAAAGGTATGGGACATAATTATTACGGAGAACCTGCTTGGCCTAATGATCTTTTATATATTTTTCCAGTAGTTATTTTAGGTACTATTGCATGTAGTGTAGGTTTAGCCGTTCCAGAACCTTCTATGATTGGTGAGCCAGCAAATCCTTTTGCAACTCCTTTGGAAATATTACCTGAATGGTATTTTTTTCCTGTTTTTCAAATACTTCGTACAGTTCCCAATAAATTATTAGGTGTTCTTTTAATGGCTGCAGTACCTGCAGGATTACTAACAGTACCTTTCCTAGAAAATGTAAATAAATTTCAAAATCCTTTTCGTCGTCCAGTAGCAACAACAGTTTTTTTAATTGGTACTGCGGTATCCCTTTGGTCAGGTATTGGAGCAACTTTACCTATTGATAAATCATTAACTTTAGGTCTTTTTTAAAATAGTAAAATATTAGATTAATTTTTTAATTTTTTAGTAACTAGTTCATATTTAAAGTAACTTCTCTTTAAATATGAGCTAGTTACTAAAAAATTAAAATTACTTAAAACTTCTATAATAAATTTATTAGAGCTTTTTTTAGTGTTTTCAATTTTTTCTAATAAATATTTTATTTAATTAAATATTTAAGAAAATTTTAAACAAAAAAAAGCTATATTTTAACTTTTAATTTTTAACTATTAATTTAGTTTAGTTTAATTTAATAAAAAATTTTTTATTTATTGTAAATAATATTAAAAGTTTTTTACAATATATTTTTATTTTATACACGTCGCTTTTTTGGAGGTCTACATCCATTATGTGGCATAGGAGTTACATCACGAACAAAATTTAAAATAATACCACTCCGACGAATAGCTCGTAAAGCTGTATCTCGTCCTGGGCCAGGACCACTAATCATAACTTCTGCTTGTTTCATACCTTGATCGATCAAAACGCGAATAGCATTTTCTGCGGCAGTTTGAGCCGCAAAAGGTGTACTTTTTTTCGTGCCTTTGAAACCACAAGCACCTGCGGAAGACCAAGAAACCGCTTGTCCCCGTATATCCGTTACGGTAACAATTGTATTGTTAAAACTTGCTTGAATATGAATAACTCCTTTAGGAATTCTACGTTTACCTTTGCGCAGGCTAATTTTTTTCACTAATTTTGGCATAATTATTATTGTTTATTTATTTCAAAAATTGATTGTATTTTAATATTATATATACTTACTTTCAAATATAATTATATATAAAAAATATTTAAATATATTTTTCATAACTTTTATTAAAATTTTATTTAATAAAATTTTATCCTTGTTTTTGTTTATGTTTTGGATTAGAACAAACTACCATAATTCGTTTTCTTCTACGAATTAACCGACAATTATCGCATATTTTTTTAACAGAAGCACGGACTTTCATTTTTATATTCCCTATTTTCATGTTATTTATAATTTATAAAAAAATTATACTAAGTTTTTTAATTTATTATATTTTTTACATTTTCGATTAAAAAATCAAATTTAACTATTTTGTGATTTAGCACGAAGACGATAAGTTATGCGTCCTTTAGTTAAATCATAAGGACTTAATTCTACTTTAACTCGATCTCCTGGTAATATTCTAATATAATTACGTCTTATTTTTCCCGAAATATGAGTTAAAACTTCACATCCATTGTCTAAATAAACTCGAAACATTGCATTAGGAAGTGATTCTGTGACTATACCTTCCATATCAATTAAATTTTGTTTCTTCATTAAAGGGAAAATCTCCTTTTTTAAGTTAACTAACGTTGTGAAATATAGTACTAGCTAGCTTTTTTTATTTACAAAGATTTTCCTATGTGAAAGATTTAAATAAAATGTAAATAAATTACCATACATAACATAAAATTTCTCCTCCAATTTGTTTTTCTCTTGCTTCTCGATCCGTCATAATACCTTGAGACGTTGAAAGAATAACAATTCCTATTCCACCTAAAACTTTTGGAATTTCTTTATGATTAGAATACATTCTTAAGCCTGATTTGCTAATACGTCGTAAAGTTGTTATATAAGGTTTTTTTTTTCTTCCTTGATATTTTAAAGTAAAAACTAAAAAATAAATTTTATTTTCTTTATGTTCTCTAAAATTTTCTATAAAACCTTCTTGTAATAAAATTCTTCCAACATTCCGAGTAATATTAGTGGCTGGTACTTGAACTGTTTTTGTTTTTTCTAAGTTTGCATTTCTTATAGATGTAATCATATTAGCAATAGTATCGTTACTCATGAAAACTCCTTTTTACTATTAATATAAATAAGCTTTTTAATAAGTTAAAAGCTTTTAAGACAAAAAAATAATTTTAGTTTTTTAGAAATTTTTTTGCTAATTTTAAAATGAAAATAATTTAAGATTTTGAATTTCTATTTATAATACCTCAGGAGCTAATGACACTATTTTAGTAAAATTAGATCCTCTTAATTCTCGTGCGACAGGACCAAAAACACGTGTTCCTTTTGGATTTCCTTCTTGATTAATAACAACAGCAGCATTATCATCAAATTGTATAATAGTTCCATTTTTGCGCTTAAGTTCTTTACAAGTTCGTACAACGACTGCTCGGACTATTTCCGATTTTTTTAATGGCATATTTGGTACTGCTTCTTTAACCACAGCAATAATTACATCACCAATATGTGCATATTTGCGATTACTGGCTCCTAAAATTTGTATACACATTAATTTTCGTGCTCCACTGTTGTCGGCTACATTTAAATAAGTTTGAGGTTGAATCATTTTTTTTTAACCCCCCAAAAAAAGTAGAAAATTTTAAAATTTAAAGGGGGGGAAAGAATTAAGAAATAAAATATTACTAATTTTAATTATTTATATAATTATTGTTTTTTTCTTTAGTTTTATTAAGTGGTTATATTGAATTTTCTTTATTTACTTTTTGTACGGATATAACAGTAATAAATTGAGTACGTATAGGCATTTTGTATGCTGCGATTCTCATGGCCGCTCTAGCAATAGTTTCTGGTATTCCACTTATTTCATAAAGTATTCTACCTGGCTTAACAACAGATACCCAATATTCTGGTGATCCTTTTCCTGAACCCATACGTGTTTCTGCAGGTCGCATAGTAATAGGTTTATCTGGAAATATACGTATCCATAATTTTCCACCACGACGTGCATAACGGGTAATTGCTCGTCGTCCCGCCTCTATTTGTCTAGATGTAATCCAAGCTGGTTCAAGGGCTTGAAGGGCAAATTTGCCGAAACAGATAGAATTACCTCGAGTAGCTATTCCTTTCATTCGTCCTCTATGTTGTTTACGAAATTTTGTTCTTTTAGGGTCATAGTCGACTTTTTTTTTGTCTCTATTTCAAAATCGGACATGAAAGGTTTCTTTCATCCGGCTTCTCATGAATAAAATTATTATAAATTAATTTTTTTTTTTATTTTTTTTATTTTCTTATTTAGTAAAAAAGAAAATTAGTAAAAAAAGTAAAAAAGTTTTATTAAGCTAGTAAAAAAATAAAAATAATTATTATAATAATATAAAAATTTTGATAATATTTTATATTAAAATTTCACGGGCGAATATTAACTCATTTAGTTTTACTTAAAAATAGTTAGTTATTATTATGTTTTGTAGTCTTTTCAAATTTGGTTTTTTTCGCCATCCTATCTAATAATTAAATCTCTTTAGTAACTTTTTTTTTTTAATTATAGATTACGTCGTTTTCATTACTTTCAAATAAGCGTTTAGGTTTTTTTTTTACAGTGAAGTTTTTTATTTTATATCATCAAATTTATTAGTCTTTTTTGAGGTAAAACTTTTTTATTAAATTTTATTAAATTAACTATATTTTATTAAATTAACTATATAGTAAATATTAGTAAAATGAAATTTTTTTTATGTTTGCTTACACCGTTTTTTTTCAATACAATTTTAACCATACGAATTTAATAATAATATGTTATTAAGTTTTTTAATTATAAAATGCTTTTTGCTTCATAAATTTTTTTATGAAAAAGAATTTAAATGAATATTTTATTATTTAATAATTCATTTATTGAATTATTTCAATAGAAAGCAAAGAATTAATTTCCAGTTTATATTGGAATTTATCGAGTTTTTCTTTCTTATATTGTTGATTCAAAAAACATCGATTTTAACGAGTCGCACACTAAGCATAACAATTTTTTCGAAATGTTAATAAAAATTATAAATAAAATTTAAAATAATAAAAACAAAAATAAATTTAATATTAAAATATAAAAAATTAAAACAAATTATTTTTCATCTTGGAATATCCAAATTTTTATTCCTAATACTCCATAAATAGTTTGAGCTGGATAATAACAATAATCGATTTTAGCTCGAAGAGTTTGTAAAGGAACTCTTCCTTCTCTAGCCCATTCTACACGAGCAATTTCAGCTCCATTAAGACGTCCTGCAATTTGTATTTTAATACCTTTTATATTTGTTTTTTTCGCCAATTCAATAGCTTTTTTCATAGTTCTTCTAAAAGCAACTCGACTTTCTAACTGTAAAGCAATATATTCTGCAAGAATATTAGGTTCTCCATACGGCTTTGTTACTTCCGTCAAAGTCATACGAAGTTTGCGATCTCCAGGAGTTAAAATACTTTGCACATTAGTTTTTAATTGTTCAATACCGCGACCACGGTTTTCTACTAATAATGCAGGAAATCCTGTATGTATTTCAACTTGAATTAAATCTGTTTTTCTTTTTATTTCAATACGTGCAATTCCTCCATAATTTGAAGAATTTCTTATATTTTTGTATACATAATTTTCAATACAATAACGCATTTTTTGATCTTCTTGAAGAAGTTCAGAATAATTTTTTGGCTGTGCAAACCAATAAGAATGATGTTTTTGAGTCACACCAAGCCGAAAACCAAGTGGGTTAATTTTTTGTCCCATGCTTTTTTTCCTTTCTAAATGATATTAGCATAATTCTTTTTATTGACTTCTACTTTTTACGATAATAGTTATATGACAAGTAGGTTTATGTATAGGATATCCTCGTCCTTGAGCTCTGGGTTGAAATCTTTTTAAAATAGCACCTTTGTCTACTTTTGCTTCACTTATAATCAAATTAGCTTTGTTAATATTCAAATTATTACTTGCATTTGCTGCTGCTGAAGAAATTAATTGTAATATAGGGTAACATGCTCGATACGGCATAAACTCTAATATCATAAGTGCTTGTTCATATGAACGACCCCGGATTTGATTAATTACTCTCCGCGCTTTATGAGAAGACATACGTATATGTTTGGCTAAAGCTCGGGCTTCTAAATTTGATTTGTTATATTTCATTGAACCTTACCTCCTAATTAACGACGAGATTTTTTATCACTTTTTGCATGTCCTCGAAAATTTCGTGTAGGTGCAAATTCTCCTAATTTATGACCTATCATACGATCTGTTATATAAATAGGTAAATGTTCTTGTCCATTATGAACAGCAATAGTATGTCCGATCATTGTTGGTACAATAGTAGATGCTCGAGACCAGGTAACTACAATTTTTCTCTCTTTTTTTAAATTAAGAGTTTCAATTTTTTTTAGTAAATGGTCAGCTACAAAAGGGCCTTTTTTTAGTGAACGTGTCATTGCCAACTACCTTCTGTTTTTATGTATATTTTTCAATTATTTTTATTTAAAATTTAATTATCCATTTTTACGACGACGTAAAATTAAAGAATCACTATACTTTTTTATTTTTCGAGTTCTTTTTCCAAGTGCAGTACGACCCCACGGGGTTAATGGTTTTTTTCTCCCAATAGGAGCTCGACCTTCACCACCTCCATGAGGGTGATCTATAGGATTCATAACAACTCCTCTTACTCGAGGACGTTTTCCTAACCATCGTTTTGATCCGGCTTTACCCATACTTTTATTGTTAGCATCAGCATTTCCAATTTGTCCAATTGTAGCTAGAGAATTTTGAGATACTAAACGAACTTCGCCAGAAGGTAATCGTAAAGTTGCTAATTGACCTTCCTTTGCAATAAGTTTGGCTACAGCTCCAGCAGTTCTTACTAATTGTCCACCTTTACCTGGTTTTATTTCTATATTATGTATAGCAGTGCCTAAAGGCATGTTGGTTGAAGTAGATTTTTCTTCTATAAAAAAAAAGTCTCTTCCCAAACTGTACAAGCCTTTCTCAAGGCATACAGCTTTCTAGATGTATATTTTGTTATCTAATTGATAATTATTTTAACTATATTTTAATTTAATTATTTTTAACTACATCCTAGTTTTTTTCATCATCTAACGTACTTTTTTGTATAGCGTTAGACTGAATGACTTTATAAATTTACGTTAACATTTTTTGTTTAATAATAACTTAGGAGGCTTTTTTTATTAATAAAAATCACTTTACAGTTTCAAAATTGCCTCTGACCATCAATTTGAATGTGATTAACTTATTTTTATTTATTAAATATTATTTATTAAATAAAAATAAAAAATAAGTGTTGCCAATATTTCATATGCTTAAGTTAAAATAGAAATTTCTCCATATTATAATATCTTTAAATTTTTATTATAAATTTTTTATTCTAATAGTTTTTTATTATAATAGTCTAATATTAAAATAAAAAATTATATCACAAGCTATTGTTCCCTTTTAGTTTCCTTCTAAGGTTTATTGTAATAATTTTGTCTATTATTACCTAATTAGTGATAGATTTATAGATTTTACTGCAAATCTACTTGGTTTTTTCCAATTACGTAAATAAATAATTCAAACCGCACTCAAAGGTAAGGCGTTTCCTATTAAAATAGGAGCTTCATTACTTGAAATAATTGTATCTCCAATTTTTATTCCGCGAGGATGTAAAATATATCTTTTCTCCCCATCTTCATAATATACAAGACATATATTTGCAGTACGATTAGGATCATATTCGATGGTTGTAATTTTTCCCAGTATATTCTTTTTATTTCGCCGAAAATCAATTTGACGATATAAACGTTTGTGACCTCCTCCTCTGTATCGACTAGTAATAATTCCTTGATTATTACGTCCTTGTTTATTATGTTGTTTAAAAGTTAGTTTTTTTTGAGGTTGAGATTTTATTATTTCTTCGAAACCTAATACAGAACGATTTCGTGTGCCTGGAGTATAGGCTTTGTATAAACGTATGGTCATAAATAAGGTAGATAAGAATTAAAAATTTTATTTGTTTGAAAATAGTGGAATAGAATAGCCAGATTGAAGTGTAATAATCATTCGTTTATAGCGTACTGAATGTCCTATAATTGGACCTATTCTTTTTTTTTTCTCTGGAGGTATATGACTATTTATTGTTTTTACTTTTACATTAAAAAAGCTTTCAATCCATTTTTTTATTTGTGTCTTAGTCGATTTTTGATTAACATCAAAAGTATATTGATTTTGTTCTAATAAACGAATTGTTTTTTCTGTAAGTACTGGATATCTTACTTCATCCATTATTATTTTTTCCTCCCTTTTCTCTAAAAATCTAAAAATATTTTATATTTTTTTATTAAAACTTTCATTTAATTTATTTTTTTTAATATTCGACTAATTGTAACAAAATAAATTTGTATTATATAGACTTTTTTTTTTTATTAAGTTTATTTTTTTACTACTAATTTTATATATTTTTACTAAAAAATTTATGATTTTATCAATGCATCCAACAGGAGTTGAACCTGCGAATTCTCCAATTATGAGTTGGGTGCTTTAACCGTTCAGCTATGGATGCTATTTTTTTTTTAGTAAAAACTATTTATTTATTTTTATGTATTATACTATTTTTTTCATGGAAAAGAAAAATATATTAAACAAA